ATAATCAATTTGTTTGGTATTCACGAAACAAAAAAGGATAATCCACAAGAATAGGATCTTGTGGATAAGAGCATCCCCTACTTCGGTAAATAGTATACCTATTTACGCTTTAGTTTGGCAACGCAAAAAAAAAAAAGCGGGTATAGTTTAGTGGTAAAAGCGTGATTCGTTCCGTCAGGAATTTGCATAGGTGATATGAGGGGGATTCATCTCGTATCAGCAATCAGTGCCTTTAATGTACGGACCAATCACTATTTTTGTTTCATTTGCTTTCTCATCATTTCGAATCCCTTTTCTAATTTCGAATATATAGATCTCTATATCTGTCCCATGTGAATTCCTTGATTCAATCAATCAATCATATAAAGATTGGGATTATCTTATGGACACAACACGATAATTCTGATAATCGATCAGTCAAAATAGTATAAATATTTATATCCTTCTTTTTAATGATACGGATTGAATCGAAATCATCCTTGCTAAAATGAGAAATAATAGATTAATCCAGATATTAATGCACCAAATAAGCACCCGAATATATAGGAAGATATACGCCCTCCTCCTAGATATCTCATTCCTTCTCCTACAAAAAGACCTATAATACCAACTCCAATTGGGATTCCGTCAATTGCCCATTGATCAAATGATTGACTTGATTCAGCTAATCGCCGTATACCTTTAGTGAAGATTATGCCATAATATTTGTCTATATAAGCTCGATGATATGACCAATTATATATGATATTAATTGATTGGTCCGAAATCCTCTTCATCTGAGGATGCGCTCTATTGGGCACATATTGCAATAAGAAGTTAATAGGTCTATATAGAACATAGGCTATTAATATACCTATAAATGCTATACCAATTGAGGCGATTGTATCTGTGAAAAATTCGGACCAATTCTCCGGACGGTTCTTATAGAAAAGGTTCATCGATGGAGTCAACCATTGAGTTAATATATCATAACTCACTCCTCCTCGAAAAAAAGGGACTCCTATCAATCCAACGAACAAAGTTGATATGCCTAATAAAACTAAAGGCAATAGCATTATATTGCCGGATTCTTTCGGATATGCAAAATCACCTTTCTCGAAGAAGGGATAAGTGGCAACAAAGTTTGTTTTATTGTTATAAAATTGTTCCATTTTTTCCGAAATTTGAAATACTTCTTTGGAGAAGCAGTTATTCGTTCTTGTAAATGGAAACGACATAGAATCAATTCTAGTTCTACTGAATGTGCTGGATTCTTGTCCCCATATAGAAGTGGAATATAACGTAATATTGTCGTTATACGAATTAGTTAAATCTATATTGAAGTCTCCTTCAAAAGTAAGGAGATACATACGAAACATATAAAAGGCAGTTAATCCTGCTGTAAACCAAGTGATCCCCCCGAGAATAGGGGAATATAACTTACTATCACTAAGAATCTGGTCTTTAGACCAGAAACAAGCAAAAGGCGGAATACCAGAAAGAGAAAGTGTCCCTAAAAGAAAAGTTATGCCTGTAATTGGCATATATTTTCTCAAACCACCCATAAGAGCCATATTCTGACTTTTATCGGGACAATATCCAACAATAGGTTCCATGGAATGGATAACTGATCCAGATCCTAGAAACAATAATGCTTTGGAATAAGCATGTGTAATCAAATGGAACAGAGCAGCTCGATAAGAATCTATACCCAGGGCCAACATCATATAACCTAATTGAGACATAGTGGAATAAGCCAAGCCTTTTTTAAGATCTTTTTGAGCAAGAGCCATAGTAGCTCCCAATAGAGCTGTTATTCCACCTATCCAAGAGATGAAATTCATTATTAAAGGTAGAGTTCTGAAAAGGGGAAACAATCGAGCTACAAGAAAAATTCCTGCTGCTACCATAGTAGCGGCATGTATAAGAGCTGAAATAGGAGTGGGTCCTTCCATAGCATCAGGTAACCATACATGAAGTGGGAATTGTGCGGATTTTGCTACTGGACCTAGGAATAAGAGAAAAGCACACGAAGTAGCAAAGAATGAACCAGCTCCATCATTGGCAATGAATTCGTTTAACTTTTCGGACAAATAGTGAAATTCAAAACTACCTGTTACCCAATAAAACCCTAGGATTCCTAATAAGAGTCCAAAATCCCCTGCACGGTTTGTTATAAAGGCTTTTTGACAAGCATCAGCCGCGCTGGGTCGCGTAAACCAGAATCCTATCAATAAATAAGAGCACATTCCTACTAATTCCCAAAAGATATAGATTTGTACCAGATTGGGACTAATAACTAGCCCTAGCATGGATGCATTGAAAAAATTGAGGTAAGCAAAAAACCTCACGTATGCTTCATCATGAGACATATAATGATCACTGTAGATCAGAACCATGGTTCCAACAGTAGTAATTAATACTAACATAATGGAAGTAAGCGGGTCAATCAAATAGCCCAAGTCTAAAGAAAAATTCTTATTGATGATCCAGGGCCAAAAATATCGATAAATGGGGCCGCCGGTAATTTGCTGTAAGAACAGATTGAAAGAAAGAAGCATAGCTGTGCTTAGCATAAAAATGCTAATCAAAGCCCATATACGGCGCAGACTCTTAGTTGCTACTGGGAAAAGTAAGGATCCTAATCCTATTGCCGCAGAAGCTAAAAGCGGAAGGAAAGGCACGATCCGAGCATATTTATATAGGAATTCCATAGGAAGATCAAATAATTATTCAAGATTTTTTTCTATTCCCCCCCCCTTCTTGGTTTACAATCCACTAGATCCTGAAGATAATGTTCTAAATAGTAAATAGAAGAGGTCCCGAACCAATAAGAACGATAGAATATGGATCCCATCCATTTCATACCCCTTTTACTCTTATTTCCTGCAAATACCAGATTTGCATCGATAAATAATAATAAAATATTAGCTAGATGAGCCAGAAGGAATTCTAGCCCCTAGTTTTCAGTCTAGGTACTCAGATATAGAGAGAATTGTGTACATCCAGTAACCCCTTTTTTAGAAAACACTCTCTATCGCTCTAGTTCATAAAACTAGATGATAGAGAGTGTTTTCTAAATTTATTATACTGAAGATGAATAGTAGTGTTTATAATGAGACTTAACAAGACCCTTTGGGGAGACTATTATGGTTATTCCATAGCCTAGGGTATTAATAGATTGAATATGCTCAAATTACATAATTGCTTTCCACCCGAAACTGAATAATGAATATATACGCAAGAATTGAGACCAAAAGTGAAAAACCCCAAATTGATTAAACTAATCGGTTCCCCAAAAGAATAAAAATGAATCAATTACTTCATTTTTTAATGAAGTAATTCACCGGGCAGTTGTTTTTTATTAAAGTTTTTCCCTCAGAAAGAACTATATAATATGGATAGACACATAGATGTCCTTCACATCGAACTAGATAGCTGAAAAATATTGTTCATTATGGCAGTTCCAAAGAAACGTACTTCTAAATCCAGAAAAAGAATTCGTAGAAATATTTGGAAGGGAAAAGCATACCGAGCCGCAGTAAAAGCTTTTTCTTTAGCTGAATCCATCTCGACCGGCCGTTCAAACAGTTTTGCGACAGCTGAATCCATCTCGACCGGCCGTCCAAAAGGTTTTACGACAACTAAATCCATCTCGACGGGTCGTTCAAAAGGTTTTTATTACACGGCAAAGGAAGAGCCCTCTGGATCATCCAAATAAAATAGAAATCCATCAATGAATTGGATTGTGCGTAACACCAGCAAATATACTACACCCTTCAGGACCCTGAACAACGAACAGCGACGGGAAGGGAAACCTTTTTTATTTATTCAAGGTCGAGGCACTTGCAAGGGTAGTCGGACGAAAGGGACACGGTCATAAATTAGGTATAGTACAGCCGCCCTCACCGACCAATTTTTGTACATAGAAGATTTATCAACCATTCAAAAAAAATCCTGAGAAAAGAAGAATATAAAAACTTTAGCCCTTTTCATTTTTACATGTTTGAAATCTAGCTGCTCCGATTCCATCTAGATAATTCTTATCTATATATTTTTTAATAACGAAACTGAATGGGATTATTTCTCGTCTTTCGGAGCAGCGGGATTTGAACCCACGACTTCCATCACCCCAAGATGGCACGCTACCAAACTGCGCCATGCCCCGTTATAACGACCAATATTACATTGATTCAATCAAGAGCATCAAATGGAAAACACCAAAGTATGCAAATCTATTGACAATTTGTGATATATATCCTTATAATGTTGAGTATCAACAAGCCGCCATGGTGAAATTGGTAGACACGCTGCTCTTAGGAAGCAGTGCTAGAGCATCTCGGTTCGAATCCGAGTGGCGGCATTCTGGGTATAAGATACCATGGATTACATCCCTGGCCTATAGATTAGACATACTATCATTGTTAGATTATGTCTATAGTTTCATGACAAATCAGCCGATTTGCTATTTGTCTCATCATTCCTATTCAAAATCAAATTAAGAAATGGGTTTATTATGATATTAATCACATTAGAACATATACCAGCTCATGTCTCTTTTTCCCTTATTTCTGTTGTTACTGCCATTTATTGGGTAACCTTAGTTTATCAAATTGAAGAACTAAGTAGTTCGGGGGGAAAGGGCATGATAGTTACTTTTGTTTGTATAACCGGATCATTGGTTACTCGTTCGCTTTATTCGGGACATTTACCGTTAAGTAATTTGTATGAGTCATTCATGTTTCTTTCATGGAGTTCCTCTTTGATTCATATAGTTATAGATATATGGAGCCGGGATACTCGGTGGTTAGGTGCGATAACTGCAACAAGTGCTATGTTGACTCAAGGGTTTGCTACTTTAGGTCTTCCGGAAAAAATGCAGCAATCTGCAATGTTAGTACCCGCTTTACAATCTCATTGGTTAATGATGCATGTAAGTATGATATTGCTTAGTTATGCAACTCTTTTATGTGGATCTCTATCATCAATAGCGTATTTGATCATTACGTCTCAAATAAATCGAAAAATTGTTGTTATTACAAACAATTGCTTTTTACGGTCCTTCCTTACCAATAAAAATGGGTATTCACGCGATCAAGAAGAAAATGATTTGGAAAACACTTTTCATTTTCCATTGACGAATTCCCGTCAATATCAAATGACTTCCCAATTAGACCATTGGAGTTATCGTACCATTGGTATAGGGTTCTCTCTTCTAACCATAGGTATTCTTTCTGGAGCAGTATGGGCCAACGAAGCATGGGGATCTTATTGGAGCTGGGACCCCAAAGAAACTTGGGCATTAATTACTTGGACTATATATGCTATTTATCTACATACTAGAATAAATAGGGGTTGGCAAGGTGAGAAACCGGCAATTGTAGCTTCTCTAGGATTTTTTATAGTTTGGATCTGTTATTTGGGGGTTGATCTATTAGGAATAGGTTTACACAGCTATGGATGGCTGGTTTAGCATAAAACCATAAATGGAATAAATTTCCGCAGGGATAGAATAAATAGAATTATTAAGTTATTATTGATAACTGAGATCAATACTTAAATTGTCCAAGTTATTTCAAAAGGTGATTATAGAATCGTAGAATCACTACTTGAAATAACTTGAACTTTCTATTTAGAAAGAAAATACTCTCCATTTTTTTCTATTGAGATTTCACAAAGAAAAGAAGACAGCTAGATTTTTTAGCTAGATATCAAATCTATCCTCCGGTATATTTTTTTAGCTATTCATAGAAAGAGAAAGATCCAGAGAAAATGGCCTCTACCTTATAATTGTATAGGAATAAAGCTAGATCGGGATAAAGACCAATACCTAATATGGGTAGAAAAACACATATCAAAATAAAAATTTCGCGTGGTCCCGAATCCGTGAAATAGGGGTTCGGGACATTCAAAACCTTATATCCAAAGAACATTTGGCGTAACATAGATAACAAATAGATGGGGGTTAATATCATGCCAACTGCGGCTATTGTAATAATAATGATTCGAAAGGCTGAAGAATAATAATTACTATTAATTATTCCCAAAAATATCATAGATTCTGCTACAAAACCACTCATTCCTGGCAATGCGAGAGAAGCCATTGAAAAGCTACTGAACATAGTAAATATTTGAGGAATTGCTATACCAATTCCTCCCATTTCGTCAAGGAAAAGAGTACGTATCCTATCGTAACTGGTTCCTACCAGGAAAAAAAGTGCAGCACCAATTAATCCATGAGAAATCATTTGCAAAATGGCTCCATTGAGCCCTATATCTGTCAGGGAACCAATTCCTAGAATTACAAAACCCATATGAGATATGGATGAATATGCTATCCTCCTTTTCAAATTACGTTGACCCATAGAAGTTAGGGCTGCATAGATAATTTGCAACGCCCCTATTATTACCAACCACGGGGAAAATAGAGAATGCGCATGAGGTAGTAATTCCATATTGATTCGGATCAATCCGTATCCTCCCATTTTCAGGAGAACTCCGGCCAAAAGCATACATGTACTATAATGCGCTTCTCCATGAGTATCCGGCAACCAGGTATGTAAAGGGAAGATTGGCAATTTGATTGCATAAGCGATAAAGAATCCTAAATAAAAAACTATTTCGAGTGCTATGGGATAATGTCTATTAGCCAATATTTCTAAATCAAATGTGGGCCCATCAGAGCCATAGAGACCCATACTTAAAGCCCCCATTAAAATGAAAATAGAACCACCTGCAGTGTATAAAAGAAATTTTGTGGCCGAATATAAACGTCTTTTACCCCCCCACATGGATAGAAGTAGGTAAACGGGAATTAGTTCCAACTCCCACGTGAGAAAGAAAAGTAAAATATCTCGAGAAGCAAATAATCCTAATTGGCCGCTGTACATTGCCAACATCAAGAAATGCAACAATCGTGCATTTCGAGTAACTGGCCAAGCGGCCAAAGCAGCTAAAGTAGTAACAAACCCCGTCAATAAAATCAGTCCAATGGAAAGTCCATCAATTCCCAGTTGCCAATGAAAATGAATAAGATCTATCCAATTGTAATTCTCTTCCAATTGGATTAATGAATTATCCAAATTGAAATGATAACGGAATGTATAGGTTATTAAAAGGAGCTCTAATAAGCAAATACCCAGAGTATACCACCGAATAATCTTATTCCCTCGATGGGGAAATAATGGGATTAACAAACCCGCAGATATGGGCAAAATCACAATTATGGTTAACCAAGGTAAATTGCTCATAATAGCAAGCAAAGATACTTCCGATATCAAAACCCATGCTCGAGATCTTGGTCGAGTATGGGTTTTGATCAGTGAAAGAAAAAAGGAGGAATTCAAAATAGGTATGGGATAGATCTAACCATTTTCATTGTGCATATGGGTCAGTAAGCTAGACCCATACTACGAGTTGTTTCATGCCATAAATAAACACGTACACTTAAGAAATCCGTTGGACAAGCGGATTCACACCTCTTACAACCTACGCAGTCTTCTGTTCTTGGAGCAGAAGCAATTTGTTTAGCTTTACATCCTTCCCAAGGTATCATTTCCAATACATCTGTGGGACAAGCCCGTACACACTGGGTACAACCAATACATGTATCATAAATTTTGACTGAATGTGCCATTGGATCTAAGAACTCCCATTAGTTTTTATGTAAAAAGTTTTCATTATAGAAGGTTATATAATGAATATATGGCCAATAACAAAATGGCCAATAACAAAACGATGGCAAATAACAAGATATTATTGAAAATAAATAATATCATTGATTGTACTATCTCTGTTGTCCCTATTGCATCATCCAGGCAATTTGTTCAATATCAATCATGTTCCCGATTGATCGTAACACATCTATCTGTACAAAATCCAGATAGGATATATATATAGATTCATTATTAGATAAATAGACCTATTATCTATTTGAATGAAATAGAGAGATAGATTGAAAATCTGGGAATGTTGCTATGTTACCATTTTAACAAATTAAATTGATCAATACGAGTTGATTTTCTGTTCCGATATATTGCCAGAACAATAGCTAATCCAATAGCTGCTTCAGCGGCTGCAATAGCTATAACAAAGATCGAGAAGATATCTCCCTTTACTTGCAGATTATCAAAAGAATCTGAGAATGTTACTAGATTTAAATTCACCGCATTCAGTATTAGCTCAAGACACATAAGCGCTCGAACCATGTTCCGACTTGTTACTAGCCCATAAATACCCATAGATAATAAATAAGCACTTAAAATAAGTGCATGTTCGAGCATAATAGATTAACTCCTCATACCTCGGTTTGTTTAGATATAAACAAAAGTTCTATCAAGTTTCTTTTTTTGATTATCCAATGAATTCAAATATTTTTCCATGATCTATAAGGATCGTACTTATCCTAATAACACGCAAGAGAAGTTTTATTTGCAACTTTTTCTTCAACCTATTTCTTCTCGGCGAGCTATAGTAATAGCTCCTACAAGAGCAACTAGAAGAATTATAGAAATAAGTTCGAATGGAAGAAAAAAATCAGTGGATAAATGAGCCCCAATACGTTGAACATTGTTCGTTAAGTCTCGTTCCAAAATTTGATCTGATTTTTTAGTCAGAGATATTCCGAACCATGATATGTTCAGTATAATAGTCACTAATGAACAAAAAAGAATCGTACAAACTATTGAAGTGATGCTATCTCCTACGGTCCAGGGAGGAGCAAATTGTAGATACTTCTGGTTATTTATCAACATAACAGCGAATACAATCAAAATATTGACAGCTCCTATGTAGATCAGGATTTGTGCAGCAGCTACAAAATCCGCGTTCAATAGAATGTAGAATAGGGATATACAAGCAAGAACTAGTCCCAAGGAAAGCGCAGAATAAATTAGATTAGTAAATAATACTACTCCTAGACCTCCTAATATGAGACCTAGCGTTAGAGGGGCCAAAAAAATATCATATATGGGTTCAGGTTGATTCATTATGTGCATCAATAAGTTTGAATATTATTCCTCATGATCTCATTCACTAAAGAAAAAAGTGACCTCATTTACCTATACCTATTTGGTATACTCTATATAAATATTGGTACTTCAGATATTTAAGTGCAGTAAGAGCACTGATTCCTAATTGAATTGGTCAATCATAGATTTTGATCAATCATACATCTTAAATTATTAATGTAATCTTAATAAGATTCCGAATCCCCGATTCATCCAAAAAAGGTATCTTATTTCTCTATGAGCCCCGGAACTCGATCAATCTGAATAATGGGTATTAGTTATTGAATCAGAATCTTTTTTCCTTAGTTCCTTCAGATAAATAAGTTGAACTCGGAATTGTTCGAATTGTTAAATCTTCAATGACCGATATTGGCAAACGTCCCAAAGCGACATGATCATAATTTAATTCATGGCGATCATAGGTTGAAAGCTCATATTCTTCTGTCATTGACAGACAATTTGTGGGACAATACTCGACGCAATTCCCACAAAAGATACAAATTCCAAAATCAATACTATAATTTTGTAATCGTTTTTTTCCAATATCTCTTCCAAAATCCCAATCAACAACGGGTAGATTGATCGGGCATACGCGAACGCATACTTCACAAGCAATACATTTATCAAATTCAAAGTGAATCCGTCCGCGAAATCGTTCTGATGGGATCAATTTGTCATAGGGATACTGAATAGTAACAGGTAAACGATTCATGTGATATAAGGTAACCATAAACCCTTGACCAATGTATCTCGCAGCCTGTATTGCTTGTTGACTATAATTTATAAACCCAGTCGCCGTGGAGAACATGTGGCAAATCTCCTTAAATAATCATTTGCTAGAGAATTCTTTCTCTTCATAGATTTTATCTATCCATTTTTTTGGATTATTGCAAAACCCAAAATACGAAGAAGAATTATTGGGTCACAATAAAATAAGTTGGAAAGAAGCTGTAAGTAATAGATTGCCCAAAGCGATAGGTAAAAGGAATTTCCAACCAAGATCCAATAATTGGTCTATCCTTATCCTGGGCAAGGTCCACCTTGCCGTGATAGAAAGAAATAAGAACAGATAAGCTTTAGCTAATAGAATTAGGACCCCCATCATTATATTAATGATCTCGCTAATTCCAGAAATAGAATCCCATTCAAAATGTTCTAGAATGGGTATTAATGGAATTGAAAAGTTCCATCCGCCCAAATAAAGAATTGTTACAAAGAATGCAGAAGCTAATAGATTCAAATAAGAAGCGACGTAGAACAACCCAAATCTAATACCCGAATATTCAGTTTGATAGCCCGCTACCAATTCTTCTTCCGCTTCTGGTAGATCAAACGGCAATCTCTCACATTCTGCTAAAGATGAGATGAAGAAAGCTATAAACCCTATGGGTTGACGCCACAAATTCCATCCTAAAAACCCATATCGGGACTGTGCTTCAACTATATCAATTGTACTTGAGCTGTTGGATAATTATAGTCGACGGGAACATCGCTGTTCTCCTCTCTATTCCAAAACCGTACGTGAAACTTTCGCTTCATACGGCTTCTCGATGGCCATTGGGGAATAAAAATAACAATATATAAAGTAAAAAAAGCATCAGAATGTTAATACATTTTGGACCAATGAGATTCTGTCTGCTATGAGCTTTTGAACCTATCTTAAGCTTCACTACTTTTTTTTCTGGGAGAGGGGGAACTGTGTAAAGCATTACTTCGTTCTGGATAGTCCTTCTTTTTACAGTAGATAGAAACATACTTTAGATCGGGGTTCTGGGGAAGTACTACTTGATCATCCCTACCAATGACAAGTCCTCATTGTCATCCCATTTCGATGGAAACATCTCTGATCTGGAAAGAGGTTGATCTTTCTCACTAATCTTTCTTATATCTTGGTGTTTCTCATCACCTACCTTTGCTCACTTTTCGGTATGTATTATAGTAATTTCATACATTTTTTTGTTTTGCCTTCCCGCTGTTGGGCCCCGATGACCAATATATGAACTGGGTATACAGTTTTCACTGATTGCGCATGCTTTCACTCTTGTACATGGGGAATGGGACTCAATCATCTTACTGCGGATTCATAAACTGTTTGATCTCACCCATATGACCATCTAGTTTTTCGACCGGAATGAAAAATCAATATTCATCCCATTCATTCATTTCTCCTTCTTTCTTCTAGAAAGAAGACAAAAACAATCTCATATTCCAACGGATCACACGTAGAGAAATAGATAACACACATAAAGCTAAAGGAATTTCGTAACTAATAGATTGAGCAGCAGCTCGGAGACCACCTGAAAAAGAATATTTATTATTTGATCCATATCCTGCTATAAGTAGGCCAAGGGGGGCAATACTGGAAACAGCGATCCAAAAAAAAACACCTATACTAAGATCAAGTAGAACAATGTGGCGGCCAAAGGGAATTACTAAATAACTTGGGAAAATAGGTATAACCACTGCAACTGGTCCAATACTAAATAAACAAATATCCCCCCTAGATGGAATAATATCTTCTTTTAGAAGCAGTTTAATCCCATCTGTCAAAGCTTGAATAATTCCTAAAGGACCCGCGTATTCAGGGCCAATACGTTGTTGTATTGCCGCAGATATTTTTCTCTCGAGCCATACAATAACTAATAATCCTATCGTAATACCCAATAGAAGAATAGTAATGCCAATTAAAATCCATATAAGACTAGAGATTTCTTTTGAAAACCCCAATCGAGAAGAGAATTTGATTGCTTGTTCTTCAAAATCCGCTATATTAATTACCATTTCAACGGTCAACCTCTCCCATAATGATATCTATACTACCCAAAATCGTCATGATATCGGCCAATTTCCTCTTTTTAACCAGTTGAGGGAGAATTTGCAAATTAATAAGACCAGGTGGACGGATTTTCCATCTCCAAGGAAAAATGCTGTCATCTCCCATTAGAAAAATTCCTAATTCTCCTTTGGGAGCTTCTACTCTTACATAATGTTCTTGCTTTGACAATTCAAAAGTAGGAGAAGCTTTTTTACTAAAAAATCGGGATTCAAAATCGTTCCATTGTGAATCTTTTCTCTTATTGAGACGTCGAGCCTCTAAATTCTCATAAGGTCCCCCTGGAATTATTTCTAGAGCCTGTCGAATGATTTTTAGGGATTCTTTCATTTCCCCGATCCGTACCAAATAACGAGCTAATGAATCTCCTTCTTTTTGCCATTGAATTTCCCAATCAAATTCATCGTAACATTCATAATGATCCACTTTACGAAGATCCCATTGGATTCCAGAAGCTCGTAGCATGGGTCCTGATAAACTCCAATTTATTGCTTCTTCTCTACCAATAATACCTATTCCCTCCACTCGTTTCAAAAAGATAGGATTGCGTGTAATAAGTCTTTCATATTCCGCGACTTTCGGTAAAAAATAAGTGCAAAAATCCAAGCATTTTTCTATCCACCCGTAGGGTAAATCTACAGCTACCCCCCCGATACGGAAATAATTATGCATCATTCGCATACCGGTGGCAGCTTCAAATAAATCATATATCATTTCCCTTTCTCTGAAAATATAAAAGAAAGGAGTCTGTGCACCAATATCAGCCATAAAAGGTCCAAGCCATAACAAATGAGAAGCTATACGACTCAACTCTAGCATAATCACTCTGATATAGCTAGCCCTCTTAGGTACTTGAATATTCGCCAATCTTTCTGGTGCATTTACCGTTATAGCCTCTGTGAACATAGTAGCTAAATAATCCCATCGTGTTACATAGGGGAGATATTGGACAATTGTTCGGTTCTCAGCAATTTTTTCCATTCCTCTATGCAAATAACCTAATATGGGTTCACAGTCAATAACATCTTCACCATCAAGAGTAACAATAAGTCGAAGAACACCATGCATTGATGGATGATGAGGACCCATACTTACCCTCATGGGGTCTTTCTCCGTGGCAAGCATAATAATAAATATCCTCCGATTTGTTTTAGAAATCGATTAGAAAAAAAAGACTTATTAGTTTAGTTAGGATCCGAATTTTCATGAACCAAAATGGAATTTGAGAACTTCGTTAAAATCAACGTGTTTTTAGTCCACGAATACCTAATTGACTGATTAAATCATTGTAACGATTTATATCTTTTTTGGACAGATAAGCAAGAAGTCGCGTGCGTTTACCCACGATTTTACGCAAACCTCTTTGAGTTGAATAGTCTCTTCTGTGCAGTTGCAAATGCTGGGTAAGTCCTATAATTCGATTGGTTAAATAACCCACCTGAGATTCTACAGATCCTTTCTGGTCTTTAGGACCCAAAGATGAACGAATGGACAAATTTTTTATCATAAAAAGATAATTCCTCCTATTCAAATAATATGGATTTATAGTCAGAAAAAAAGAATGAGATCCTTTTATTTTTGTTCTACGAAAGCGGGCGTGGATTACGCCTTAAAAAATGAAAGGCGGGTATGAAGTTGAGGTGGTCCTCGTCGATAAATCCGATATTTTATCAGCCAAACGCGACTAAGGAAATAGTTTGATAAACTTAGAGTATCCGGGTTTCCAGTATCGCGTTTGACTGTTGATCCAATTTTTCCAACGGGAATAGACAATTTCCTATTTTATGGTAGATAAAATCTCCATCTCGATAACGTGGCGCTATTGCTGTTGGATAGGCCTTAAACTCCATTCGATTTGACACACCAAATTAAGATCGAAACCCCATTAGGTTGGACTGGCTGCACCAAAGTATCATTGGTTCCTTTTTACTAGATCCCCTCGTAGTTCACTCAAACTTTTGTAATGGTATGTATTATGTACATATTAAATATACTCTATTATTCCTAAATTTCCAACCTAGGGTTATTTTTTTCTCTACTCGCCCAGATCCAATTTGGCATTTTCTGCTCAGGATAGAGCGGTTACCCTTTTTTTGTCACCTTATTTCTTTTCTAGGCAAATTTTATTTCTGTTCAACCATCTAATCCGCTCTTCCTCGGAAGAGAGAAGAGTAGATTAGATGGTTTGTATTTCTAACCGAACAAACTTTTTATTAATCAAAAAAAACACCTAAAAAAAGTTATTCTTTCTTTAACGCTCTTTTTTTTTATTCTGTTGCAAAGCAGTAAAATGGTTTAAAGTATAACATTCTTCTGCTTTACAAGAGTTGGCATAAAATATGAGTTTTTTTATTACAGAATGCATCAAAAATAGCAGTTTTCTCATGTATTTCGTAATCAAACATAATAAATTCCCCCAACTATTCCAATTATCCATTTTTGGATACATACGTACTTTCAAAACAGTACGGCTCCTATTGCTATTCCACCAATATCTATTCATGCAAATAAGATCCTCTACTCGATAGCGGGGCCAAAGAAAACGTTTCATTTTTTGTGTTGTATCTATGCCAACACATTGGTCTTTTTCCATTAACTCCTCATCACTCTGTACGTATTGTTTACCGTCGGAATATCCCGTACTTCCTCCAGCTAGATTGTTTTCAAGATTCAAACGATTAAGAATTCGGAATTCTCTGCGGCGTCTTGGAAGCAAAATATCTTCGAAAATCAGGGAACTTGAAATTTTTTCATTAAGAATGGATCGCGCAGATCTATCAGAAAGATCTACATATAGCCCTTCCCGAATCCTATTATTTGATTTAAAGACTTTAATGTCTTTTAATACCACAGAGAGATAAACAAGAGGGTCTAACCACATATTGAACAACATTTGATCGACTAGGGATCGGTCGTTGTTGCACCCTAATAATGCCCAATGGTTAGGGCAATCATTGAAACAAAGACAATTCGCCACATGTTTTAATATTTTCTTTTCATTCATTAGGTGTTCTAGTTCTGGATACTTTTTGGAGTGGAATTTATGGAGAAATACAACCACGTCTGTGGCGTCATTTAGGTTACAAATTTTAGTTAGGTGACGTAGCGCCCTTGTTGAAAGTGGAACTTCTTTATGAACTTTCCGGTTTTTCGCAGAAACTTGTTCCTCTTTATTTGCAGAAACTTGTTCCTCTTTATTTGCAGAAACTTGTTCCTCTTTATTTACAGAAACAGAAACTTGTTCCTCTTTATTTGCAGAAACTTGTTCCTCTTGAGCAGGTTTAGCTTTATCTGCTTTAGATTTATCAGATTTCTCATTCTTAGCTTCATCTTTTTTAGATTCATCAAAAAGTAAAAATTCCATTGTATTTGCGATATACTCATATTGGGAAAGAAACCACACTTCTTGCTTAAGCAAGGGAAGACCACCATTTCTACTAATACGTTCGGTCTTTATTTTCGCACCAACCCTATTGGCCTGTATCCATATATTTTTATTATCCCCTTTTTCCTTTTCCCATCCAGGGTTCAATTGAACCTTCAACTCGTTGTATACATTTCTATCACTATCCTTCCTTTTTTCTTCGTGACCTTGTCTTTTTGGTTGTTTCTCTATCGCTTTTTTCAGATCTGAAAACACAAAATTTAAAGTTTTCAGTTTGTTCAGTTGTATTGTAGGAAACCTATCTAGCTCTGCTACTTCATTCAGAATACGGTTGAAATTTAACCAAAGTCCAATCCTCCAAAAATACAATTCAGACATACCTGCCCTTTTCAGACAAATGAAATGAAAAGCATCAATTGCTTCTGCGAGTTTTTGTTTATATGCTATAATCTCCGCTGTTAGTTTATCCTTTTCCATCACTTTATTCAAAGGAATAAAGACAGTATGGTCCTTACGTAGATAATCCCTCAGAGGTACTTCATAATCAGCTTCACACTCCGTTTGAATCTCAGTCTCTTCTGCTGTTGTTGGTTGTTCGACAATCTGCGCCTCTTCTCTTATCAATTTAGAAATCTCCTCTCTTATCAATTGGATTTGGGTTTCTCGAATTGCTTCAGGTTCTTCTGGGCTTATTTCAGTTTTTCTCAAAATTGGTGGTTTCATTTCTTTTTCTAGGAGCTTCTTATGTTTTTCTAAGAGCTTCTTACCTTTTTCTAAGAGCTTTTTATCTTTTTCTAAGAGCTTTTTATCTTTTTCTAAGAGCTTCTTATCTCCTTCTAGGAGCTTCTTATCTTCTTCTAGAAGCTTATCTCCTTCTAGGAGCTTCTTATCTTCTTCTAGAAGCTTATCTCCTTCTAGGAGCTTCTTAGCTCCTTCTAGGAGCTTCTTATCTTCTTCGAGGAGCTTCTTATCTTCTTCTAGGAGCTTCTTAGAAATCTTCTTCTTTTTCACTACCAATGCAAAAGAAACCTCTGGTTTTAACCACGGCAATTTCAGATCGGATTTAGCGTAAACTTTGTTTATAAAATTATCCATATGGGGACTCAGATTATCCAAAGAAGCATTTAGTTTATTTATGTTATCTCTAATCTTGTTTATCTTATTGTGATCTTTCACTTTCTTCGCTCTCTCTTTACATAATTCGGAGTAATAGGAATTGAGCTCGGATAAATATTGATCTACAGGCAAACGCATTTGACAATACTCAATAAGGGAAGTTATATCGGAACGAATAGTTTGAATCACCCCCGAAAGTTCTAGATTTTCGGCGAATATTGGGAAAAACCAATAGGATTTTAAGAATTTGTAACCATCTAAAAATTCAATCAGCAAATTATCATCCATTTTACTTTCGTTGGATTCAATATCCGCTCTACTCTCATTGGATTCAAAATTGGAAATGAAACTATCTAAGGATTGATCGGTTTTAAATTGATTAAATTGAGCGGTTTTAATTTGATTAAATTGATCGGGTTCCATTTGATCAATTTGATTGGTTTCATTTTCATGAAACCGATCGGTTTCATTTCTATTGGCAAAGATATCTATGTAATACAAATTTTCTCTTCTAATTCCTGTACTTTTTTCTTTTTTATCCGGTTCGTTATCATTTCTCTCATCACTCTTATTCAATTTGTTATCATTTCTCTTATCACTCTTATCTAATTCGTTGTCACTTTTCCCATCACTCTTATCCAATTTGATGTCACTTTTCCCATTACTCTTATCCAATTTGATGTCACTTTTCCCATCACTCTTCCTCAATTCTGTTTTATTCCATTTTTCCTTGTGCAATTTTAAATCACTTTTATCCAATGTGAAGAAATTTGATACGAGACTCTTCCGAGTTTTTTTATTGGTATTAATATGATCTGGTATGTCTCTTACCACCATATCTTGTATTAAATGTCTGTGAATATGCTCTTTCTCGGAATCCAAAAAATTATAGGCTAATAAATCATATCTATAACGTTTATTCCATTTCTGGAGCATTCCTATAAAAGATTCAAATTCGCGCTTATGCTTATTCGTACATTGGTTACTAAGTTTATTTCTTCGTTTCTGGGGCGCTATTCTAGACCATATCTGTGATAATCGGGAACCTTTGGGTTTTACTACTCTATACCCATAACAAAAATTTAACCATTGTTTCCAGTGGTTCATCCTTAAATCTTGCGGTTGCTTAGATTCCAATATTCCTTGTATTTCTAGTAATTCCTTAATATTTTTTTGAATTAAAGGGGATGATGTTCTAGATTTTAGTAAATCTTTAGCATAAGACTTGTTCATTGTCCTTATTTGCCACATCTTGTGAAATACATACGCTTGAGAAATTTTATCAGGGCCAATTTTGAAATCTTGTTTCTTTTCGGGATTTAAAATTGTATTTGAATCATTATTCGGAATTGCTGCAATTTTCCTTTTTAGGAAATTCAAAAAATGGAAAATTGAATCGATAAGATTCATAACACTTAGTTTCAAATTAATAACTATAAGTTTTTTTCTCAAAAAAAGCTTCTTGAAATAGCGAGAATTTCGATCAATATCGAATCGAACGCTTTTTTTTCGATCAGTTATTTCCCGAATCCTTTTTTGGACCAACTTATCTTTCAATCCGGATCCTATATCATAAGAATATTGATCAATTTCCTTCTTCAATTTGGCGTGAATATCTAAGTTCAGTAGATACTTTTCTGTAATCTGTTTCATATCCTCATTCCTTTGTTTCGTTTTGGTCTCGTCCTTCCTTTGTTTAACCTTGGGCTCCTCAGTCCTTTGTTTAACCTTGGTCTCGTCCTTCCTTTGTTTCATTTTGGTCTCGTCCTTCCTTTGTTTAACCTTGGGCTCCTCAGTCCTTTGTTTAACCTTGGTCTCCTCAGTCCTTTCCTTAAGATTTAGTCGAGTTTTCATTCCAAATTCATGCTTAACCCTTGGTTTAACCTTAATCTGTAATTGAGAAGGAATCCGTAATTGAGAAGGAACTCGATCATTCATTTCATCATCGTTTATAACCTTTTGATCTGGTTTAAGTTCGGATTTTTTGATCCATTTAATCCCTTTCAGCACTCGCCCTAGCAATTTTTTGCTACGTTCTAAAACTCGTTCCATCGATTCTTGGATACGTCTTATCCATTTCATCGTACGTTCTATCACTCGCCCTATTAATTCTTTTATATGTCTTATCCATTCATCGAATTTGATAAATCTTATCAACTCTTTTATACGTCCTATTACTCGCCCTATCGATTCTTTAATACGTCTTATTAATTCTTTGATAAGTGCTATCACTGGTCGCATCAACGAATTAATACGTTGTATCATTTGTTTGATACGAGGTCCCCAGAATCTTTTAATAGGTCCGAAGAATTCTTCCCAAACTTTGGACAGATCCTCATTCTTCTTATGTTCAGAATCAGAGGTTGTACCAGAGAAAGGTTTTTCAGTTAATACCATGGGATTCATCGTTAAATAACCAGCATCGCCTTCAGAGTGCTCTTCATGCCAAGGTTTAAAGCGAAAGGGGGATAGAACCTTTACTTGCATTCCAACTTCCCAAAAGTCTTCTGGGTATTCTGTTTCTGAATATTCAACACCATCATAATCGCATATGACATACATTTCTCTCGTCCAATCATTCCAATCTTCCTTCAATTCGGGAAACTGAAATAATAATGTACGAACAATATTCTTCGTTATTATGAACAAAGGTACTAGTATAAATTTTCTTATATAAAGAAGAATGATTAAGCACACACTTCTTATGATTTGAATGAATTCCTCATCCATCCAAGTCAATTCTTCCAGGCGAGTCCGTTCTGTGCTAGTCAGAAATGGATTATACATTTTACGAAGAGGACCACGAGGATGCTGCAACCAATTCGCTTTCGAATAAAACTTTACCTTTATTTTATCTCTTCTTTCGCGTTTTTTTCTTATTCGTTCGCTTTTCACTCCCATTTCAGAAAATCTCACGAAGAAAGAGGAACGTACATGTAGATCATATACCATCAATGTATTAAGGTTACGTCTTTGAGCACGTATGGATCCTTTTATTATGTTTCGGTCATCATCCGCCTCCCAGATCCAACTGACTATATTTGGATCGTCGAACACTGGGTCCAAAAGCAATGCGCTCCGAGCGTCTGGTGAAGCAAGATCGAGGTCGTTTGTCTCACCAAAATCATCAAATAAACCAGTATGAAGTTTGGAAGCCCAAAAAGGCACATCCCTCTTAATCTCCGAAAGTTTCAATTCGTTCAAAAATATTTTATTGAAAAACGGAGAAATGTTGGGATCTAAGGCCTTTTCAGCTTTTCTTTTGGAAAAAACTAAATTTTCCAACTCTTTTAACCCAACCTTCCTTCTTCGAAATAGATCGAAGAGGGGGAGCCAAAAATTGAAAATCAATTTCACTTTTTTATTTTCTGAAAAAAATAAAATAGGAGCAGAGACCCCTTTTTCAAAATGATCATTCTCCTTTTTTTGATCAGAAATCTGTTCGTCCTTTTCCGATTTATCCAAGAACAATAACTTATTTTCAACGAACAAAAAGAACTTATCAATGAACTTCTCAAAAGCATCCTCTCCTGAAAGAGACCCCTCTTCGAGGTTGCCGATTACATCTATGTTAGTAATATTAGAATCTTTTTTTCCCTTTTTCTTAATGAAAAATGAGAACTCACCCATTAATTCATCCATTATTCCAATTAGATCCTCACCCTTTCTTTGATCATAGATTTGTTCTTCCTCTGGAGTATTAGATATCCGCTCGTTCTTCCCATGTTTCTCTGAGAATGATAACTTTCTCTCATCAAAGAATAAACATAATTTATTACTGAACCGAATAAGTTTCTTCAGTTTTTTCATGACAGTCTTAAGAAGAAAATTCAGCTTTTTTGCCCTAATAAGTTTCGTTCTTATTTCTTTACGTCTCTTATTTTTGTTTAGTAATGTCAATATACTGACAATTTCAGTAATAGTAAGTTTCGCCTTTTCTTTTTCTTCTGGAGTACACGACTGTTCCTGTCGCTGTTTAGATAGCTGTTGAACTTGTTTAAATAGCTTTTGAGCTAATATATCCTCATCGGATATCTTCTTAGATAGGGGAATCCATGCGGATCTCGAATGCTCCATTATTCCCCGAAAGGGCCCACTCAGGAAAGGATCTTCTATTTCGGGAAGGCACGTTCCACTTTCCATGGAGAATTTTACCCTTTTCTCTATCACACCTAGAATAGGAGATCCATTGCTTAGAGCTTTTACTCGGTCTTCAAGCTCACTGCCTAAGTAATCCCTTCTACTTGTTTTTGCTACAACCCATTTAGCAAAATTATCTTCATTAGAAGAATCAGTTTCTAACCCTGGAAGGGTTTCTGAATGCCCCATATTTTGGCGGATCATTTCCGCGAACCAGAAAGCACTCGGTGAGGATGTGAAAGAAAGTTTTTCTCTTCCATCGCTGATGCACGTATCAAAGAAATAGTCGGCAACTTCCGACTTGAGAGGACCGACAAAATGCCCCTGAACAAAATTTTCAGGGTCCACTTCAATATATCGTATTGGCCAATTCCATCTGCGATAATCATAAAACATATTGAGCCACGTTTTTCCAATCCATGGTGCTAGTACATACTCAATATGGTATGGTTTTTTGTCTTTTCCTCCGCCGTCGCTGGCCTGCTCCTGTTCTATCTCAGATGCTTTGTCATCAAGTTCAGCTTCACTCGGAAGCGGGGCGAAACCAGACTTTTTCTTAGACGTTTGTTTGTCACTAGATTTCGACAACAATCTCACTGTTGTGTTGTTTCCTTGTTCTTTCCTCCTCAATTTATTAATCGATTTTTGAATCGTAGAAAAGGATTCTACGAGTACGTTTTTCCCAAAAAGTTCTTCCTTGAACCTCTTAGTAAAAAAAACGTTTGGGGTGTTCCCGCTAAAACAGAATAGAAAAAAGTATCCAAAGAAGAAAATCTTTAAAGTCTCCTTTATATACCGTTTTGATGTCGCATATCTACTTCCCAATAATGTAGAATCGCGTTCTATGCGTAAACAAAAAAATTTTGCCAACTTAATAAATAAAATCTGGCCGCTTAACCAACCAATGAAAGCACTTATTAGAAATACTAAATTCTCGGTATATCGAAACAATAATAGATTGATTAATCTTGTAAAAGTCGAGTCTGAAAAAAAGAGTATTGGATTAATTAAATGAAGAGTTATTCCAATTAGTAACAATTTTATACGATTAGGAGATAATTCCTGTATATACTTATGCAAAATAGCGCACACGATTGGTGCAGCGATAAAAAGCGTTGCATGGGGGTTGAAAAACGCCAAATAGATAGGAGTGCAATAAATGGAGAAAAAGACTATTGCCTGCGCGAAAAGAGAACCACTGAAAATTACTTGGCTTTTGCGCAAGCTAAAGCCTTTTTCTTGCCCAAGATATTTTCTCTTGAACTCACTTCTTCTTCTTGCGTCATGTTCTAAAATAAACGATCTCGCGAAATATATTTGCGCGGGACTCAGCGGTAATGTGGAAAGGAACCCGTAAAATAACCCAAATAACAAGACACAGTTATATGTGTCTAACCACGCGAATACCAAGGGCCTAAATGTATTTAGCATTTGCTCCTCCTGCAAATACAAAAAAATAATAAGTTTTAAACTGGGCGCATTACCATAAAAAATTTCAGAGTAACGATAGCATTCTATTTAGTTCTATTTAATTTGTCAATAGTAACAATAGCATTTTATTTCATTCTATTCAATTCTATTTAATTTGTCAATAGTAACAATACTATTTTATTTCATTCTATTCAATTTGTCAATAGGCCAACGTTAGTTCAAATCCAGTTCGACCCAATATAAACATGGTCCCTCCATAATAGATTTATGTAAGTCTCTGGCATCGATGAAAGAAAGGGTAGTTCGTTTTTGAACTACCGATGTATCTGTGTTATGCATGTGTATGCATAGACATAATGGAACGAAGTGATATTGAAATGAAGACATCCAATGTTCCGGCAACATAATGTATTACTGTGGAAATGTATTACTGTGGATTAGTTAGCAGGCGATTATTGGTATTGTAGTTCAATTGGTTAGAGTACCGCCCTGTCAAGATTTAGATTAGTTTAAGTCCGTCGATTTCAAATCAAAGGGGCTCAATTTCCATTTTCTCCATTTTCATTCGTTTCTTTTCGGATTGGAGCCCCTTGAAGCTCCATATCGCTTTTCTTATCAAAAGCGTTGGGGATCTCATTTATACGTGGATGCTCGTTTGAAGTTATTTTCTCGTGCAAAATCCTGCTCATAGGACCCTGTTTCCGTTTTCTTTTTAGCCAGGAGGGTGCCGTCCTTCTCTTGCCAATTATAAGATCAACGAGACCATATTCCAGGGTCTCTTCTGCTGACATAAAAAAATCTCTGTCTAACTGATTCCAAATGACGAACTTTTGTTTTTCGTTCGTTCTTTCTGCATAAATTTGTACAATTAGCTCTTTAATCATTCTTAAATCCTCAGCATTCTCTGTACACATCCTGGACACTCCATTCGTCCAAGTACTAGCGGGTTGATGGAGCATAATCGTAGCACTAGGGAATGCTATACGTTTACCAAGATACCCTCCGCTTAGAATAATAGATCCCATTGAAGCAGCTATCCCGAGCACCATTGTATATACTTCTGGTGCTATATATTGCATAGTATCATAAATAGCTAGTCCCGGTATTATTGGTCCACCAGTACAATGAATAAATAAAAACTGCTCTTGAGTTACATCATCAAGACTTAAATATATCATCATACTAACAAGTTGATTTCCAATCTCGTCGTCAAGTGGCTTAACCAAAAAAAGGAGTCTTTCCTCATAAAGTTTGTTATATAAGTCCATCCAAATAGCATCTTCTTCCTCGAAATGCTGGTGAGGTACTTTTGGAACGCCCAGTGGCATCAAGGGTACCCCCAAAATAGAATATCAAAAAGCAGATTTTCTATTCTATGACCAAAAATAAAATGAAAGACCGCCTTGATCTAAAGATCATATGGTCCAAGTAGTATACTTGGAATGCCAAGTCTTTCAACACCCTCATGAAATTCCTTCTTTAGGTAATGGTAAAATGCTATTTCGAGAATCTTATTGAATATGTTAAATAAAAACATATTTAGCGGTATATGTATTTATCAAACAATATAAATAATTGTCAATAACTAACTTTTATTTGTTCAATTTTTTTTTGTTACAATAAAATAAAGTATTATAATACTATTGTATGGAATAATAAGATTCCATTTATATGGAATAAAAACATTAAAGACGGACTTATCAATAGTCATTAACCGTATTTGATACAAGAAAATACAATATTGTAATATCATTATAGTGTTCTAGTTAGGTACCGAACGCTTCTTTAGCTGCATACATTACTAATAATGGTTCGTATACCTCTTTGTCGTACAAATGTCTCAGTTTCGCGTTCCAAGTATTTTATGTGTTTGATCAGTGGTAAAATGGGACCAATTCCCACATTGTGTATTGGCACACAAAAAAGGTATCTTAGTTCCACTTCTGCTACTGTTATGAACATAACATTTTTTTAAACTGTTTCTCCATTAATGGTCTTGAATACATGTTCATCTTTGTCATACACGGTTTTTAGTTCCATAGCATGATCTTCTCTAATGCGAGAAAGTTACATAGTGTCCACTTTTTCTGATAAAGGGGTATTTATCATGGGTTTGCCTTGGTATCGCGTCCATACCGTCGTATTGAATGATCCTGGCCGATTAATCGCTGTACATATAATGCATACAGCTTTAGTTTCCGGTTGGGCTGGTTCAATGGCTCTTTATGAATTAGCAATTTTCGATCCATCCGATCCTGTTCTTGATCCAATGTGGAGACAAGGGATGTTTGTTATACCCTTTATGACTCGTTTAGGAATAAAGGATTCATGGGGTGGATGGAGCATCACTGGAGAAACTGTAACTAATCCAGGTCTTTGGAGTTATGAAGGTGTAGCTGGGGCACATATTGTGTTTTCTGGCTTGTGTTTCTTAGCAGCTATCTGGCATTGGGTATATTGGGATCTAGATGTATTCTGTGATGAACGTACAGGAAAACCTTCTTTAGATTTACCCAAGATCTTTGGAATTCATTTATTCCTCTCAGGAGCAGCCTGCTTTGGATTCGGAGCATTTCATGTAACAGGGTTGTATGGACCCGGAATATGGGTGTCTGATCCTTATGGACTAACTGGAAGAATACAACCTGTAAATCCAGCGTGGGGGGCTGAAGGTTTTGATCCTTTTGTTCCGGGAGGAATAGCTGCTCATCATATTGCAGCAGGTATATTGGGTATATTAGCAGGTCTATTCCATCTCAGTGTTCGTCCTCCCCAACGTTTGTATAAAGGATTACGTATGGGGAATATTGAAACTGTCCTATCCAGCAGTATTGCTGCTGTGTTTTTTGCAGCTTTCGTTGTCGCTGGAACCATGTGGTATGGCTCCGCAACGACTCCGATCGAATTATTTGGTCCCACTCGTTATCAATGGGATCAGGGATACTTCCAACAAGAAATAGATCGACGAGTTCGTGCCGGTCTGGCCGAGAATCTCAGTCTATCAGAAGCTTGGTCAAAAATTCCTGAAAAACTCGCTTTTTATGATTACATTGGGAATAATCCAGCTAAAGGGGGGTTATTCAGGGCAGGTGCGATGGACAATGGGGATGGAATAGCTGTTGGTTGGTTAGGGCACCCTATTTTCAAAGATAAAGACGGGCGTGAGCTTTTTGTACGTCGTATGCCTACCTTTTTCGAAACATTTCCAGTTGTTCTAGTTGATGAAGAAGGAATTGTGAAAGCTGATGTTCCTTTTAGAAGAGCGGAATCAAAGTATAGCGTTGAACAAGTAGGTGTCACTGTGGAGTTCTATGGTGGTGAACTTGACGGGGTTAGTTTTGGCGATCCTGCCATAGTTAAAAAATATGCTAGACGTGCGCAATTAGGTGAAATTTTTGAATTAGATCGTGCTACTTTGAAATCCGATGGTGTTTTTCGTAGTAGTCCCAGGGGTTGGTTTACTTTTGGACATGCTACATTTGCTCTTCTTTTCTTTTTTGGACACATTTGGCACGGCGCTAGAACTCTATTCAGAGATGTTTTTGCTGGTATTGATCCGGACTTGGATGCCCAAGTCGAATTTGGGGTATTCCAAAAACTGGGGGATCCCACTACTAAGAAACAAGTGGTATAATATGACATTGCTCCCGGTGTTTAATCAGAGAGATTATACCAAATAAATATTTAGAAAAAATAAAAAAAAAAAATATTAGTGTAATATTCATTCTAACTAAGAATAATTAAAAATCTTTTGATTACTTATCTTTATGGAAAATGTTGTAATTAGTACGAAAGCTATCTCCATAATTGTAAACTACGATCGAATCTATGGAAGCATTGGTTTATACATTCCTTTTGGTATCCACCTTAGGAATAATATTTTTTGCTATTTTTTTCCGAGAACCCCCCAAAATTCCAGATAGAGGGGGAAAATAATTCTTATCCTTTTACTCCTGATTATTATTATCAAAGAAAGACCTTCCCTAGCGGGAAGGTCTTTCTTTCCACTAGTCCTCGTGCTCCTCAAAAGGGTCTCTAAGTTGTTCAGACGGTTGCCCAAAGGCGGTATATAAGGCATAACCAGTAAAGCTCACAAGTAAACAAGATATGAAGATAGCGACTAAGGTTGCAGTTTCCATTGTTAGGTAATCCCATGTATATGCATATATATATAAATATAATAGTATACAAAGTTAGCAGATCTCAACCGATGCAATAGTTCTTATGGCTACACAGACTTTTGATGATACTTCTAAGACCAGACCAAGACGTACTATTGTAGGAAATTATTTAAAACCACTTAATACAGAATCTGGTAAAGTAGCTCCCGGATGGGGCACTACTCCATTGATGGGTATTGCAATGGCCTTATTTGCAATATTCCTATCAATAATATTGGAAATTTATAATTCTTCCGTTTTATTGGACGGAATTCCAGTTAGTTGGGTCTAGATAAACCAGAACATCCGCTCGGATCCCGAGTTCTTCAGAATAAAAAAAACTAAGGAATTGAAGGCGAGCTATTGGATAGCTCGAGTTTCTAAGTTATTACGTTCCGGTAGTTTGATCGTGTAATTACTTTTATCTAAGGATTTTTGGAATATGGGCGTGCGACTTGTCAAATCTGATCTCTATTCTAGTACAGAATACCAGTCTGTTATCTTCATAAAGAAGGTCTTACCTCGTTGGATATTGATAAAAAGTGAATATCTGGAGCACGAGATGTTTAATAGATAAATTAAACAAGATCTGAACTATGGCTTATACCTGTCACTTAAACCTCGTCACCAGGGTTCTAATAAATTGAAAGAAGTATGATCAAAAAATCGAGAGATCTCCCGTCCTTCTTCAGCTGACTTTGGCTGAAGAATGGGATAGTATTTCATCTCTCTTAGTTAGCATATTTCATTGAAAGCCCACAATTGAATGAAAAGGTTATTATCCAGAGAACCTTTTTAGAATGAAATCAAATTATCGGGGTAGAATATAAATCTTAGGTTTACATTTATTCATCTATTGAGATCTCAACAAGAAAATTCCTATTGTCGTCGATACTAGTTGTTCCCTAAACAATTTATATAACGAATAGGGTAAAAGATTTTTCAAAAGGCCTATAGCAATTTCTTCTGCATAAGAATGAGCCGACTTGAAATTCGAGCATTATGAAGTTTTCCTTCTTATTTATTGTGGGAGCTCCTGGATCACTTTGAATTCTGTTCATTCATATCCCCAGAGAACGAAATATAAAGTATCTCGATATTTCACAATTAATATATTCGTTCAAAAAGTATTTGAATATTTTTGTTTAAGCCGTATGAAAGGAAATTCTCATGTACGGTTTTCAGAGGGGGAATTGAAGTTTACCTATCTCAATAAAGTCTACGATTGGTTCGAAGAGCGTCTCGAGATTCAGGCGATTGCGGATGATATCACTAGTAAATACGTTCCTCCTCATGTGAATATATTCTATTGTCTAGGGGGGATAACACTCACTTGTTTTTTGGTACAAGTAGCTACTGGTTTTGCTATGACTTTTTACTATCGTCCGACTGTGATAGAAGCTTTTGCTTCTGTTCAATACATAATGACCGAAGTAAACTTCGGTTGGCTAATCCGATCGGTTCATCGATGGTCGGCAAGTATGATGGTTTTAATGATGATCTTGCATGTATTTCGTGTTTATCTCACAGGTGGATTCAAAAAACCCCGTGAATTAACTTGGGTTACGGGTGTAATTCTAGCGGTACTAACCGTATCTTTTGGTGTAACTGGTTATTCTTTGCCTTGGGATCAAATTGGTTATTGGGCGGTCAAAATTGTGACCGGTGTGCCTGAGGCCATTCCTGTAATAGGATCTCCTTTGGTAGAGTTATTACGCGGAAGTGTTAGTGTGGGTCAATCTACCTTGACTCGTTTTTATAGTTTACACACTTTCATATTACCCCTCCTTACTGCTGTATTTATGCCAATGCACTTCCTAATGATTCGTAAGCAGGGTATTTCAGGTCCTTTATAGAGAGGAAAGATATATTTTGAACAAGTATCCATGAGTAGCCATAATCTATCGTTTTGTTGAGTAACGACTAATAATGATTAGATCGTTGCCGGGAATATTTCATATTAGGAATATGGAAATAAGAAACCATGCTCCTCGGAGTTCCCCGGATTTCTACTTTCAATTCTGAAGTATTATTGATCCAATACAAACAATTGAAGTACATCCTCAGCTCAGAGGGAGAATATGGATTATGGGAGTGTGTGACTTGAACTATTGTTTAGGCTGTGCAGATACATTCTTCGATCTGCCTTATAAAGATTCATAACGAAGTCTCTGCCCCAATTTTCTTATCAGAAATAAGAAGTTTAGAACTTGGGGAAAAGACATCCGTCGGTTTGTTCCGTTTCAAGAGAGTTTTTTCTATGATTGAATCCGGATTAGGAAGGGCTCCGTGAGATCCAGGTAATAGTGTACGATATTGAATAAAATATTATTACTTTTCATAGTATGAAAATGCATGCATTTCCCTTGCATTTCAATAAGGTAAACTATCGGAGTAAAATAAGAGATCTAAGGAAAGAGAAGGGCCGGATCAGTAACAAGTCAATACCTTGTATGCTATGGAGGTCTATCCGTGGGGATAGATACAGATTACAAGGAATGAGATAGTCCAAAAGGTATATTGATCATGATCGAATTTTAAGCTTACTTGGGTACTGAGCATCTAATCCGAAATACTAAAATGAGCAAGAATGGTATAAACATTCTTAGTTCTTATTATGAGGATACACCATTCATTTATTGCTCGAGCCGGATGATAAAAAAAGGCATGTCCGGTTCCTTCGGGGGATAGATCCATAAAGATCTACTTATCCCAATAACAAAGAAGCCTGACTTGAATGATCCTGTATTAAGGGCTAAATTAGCTAAAGGTATGGGACATAATTATTATGGAGAGCCCGCTTGGCCCAATGATCTTTTATATATTTTTCCAGTAGTAATTTCAGGTACTATTGCATGTACCGTAGGTTTAGCGGTTCTAGAGCCGTCAATGATTGGTGAACCGGCAAATCCATTTGCAACTCCTTTGGAAATATTGCCCGAATGGTATTTTTTCCCCGTATTCCAAATACTTCGTACAGTACCTAATAAATTATTAGGTGTACTTTTAATGGCCTCAGTACCTGCGGGACTATTAACAGTACCTTTCTTGGAGAATGTGAATCAATTTCAAAATCCATTTCGTCGTCCAGTGGCTACAACAGTATTTTTAATTGGTACTGCAGTAGCCCTTTGGCTAGGTATTGGAGCAACGTTACCTATCGATAAATCTTTCAGTTTGGGTCTTTTCCAATTTGATCTAACTTAGAATTTCAAAATATTGAAACAAATCTTTCGTGGATATATCTAGGGACTCATTGCTTCAAGACAAATTAACTCTCCCTAGATATATCCACTTTGTCAGAGATTTTGTCTATTCTACGAAAAAAATATGTTGAAGACGGATCCTAAGTTAGTTATTCCAACTATTTTACACAATAACTTAGGGAAGCGGGATAAATACAGAGAGAAAATATAACTATTTGATGGATCTAATCCCAAAATTGCGCAAAACTTCTAATATCTGTTTGACATAATTTTCCGTGAGGATTTTCCTTAGATCTTCTCGGCTGTAATTCATTAGGTCCGATAATGTATTTATATGGGCGTTTCTGAGGCAGTTATAGATCCTAGTGGGTAACTCTAATTGGTCAATAAAAATATTAGAAAAATCCACTCCTTCTTTTGTTCTGTTCGTGTCCGTCGATATATGCAAAAGGGGATTATTTGTTCCATCAATACTCTGTTGCTCTGCAGACAGGAAAGGAAGCAATAACTCAATCAAATTCCGAGAAGCTTCGTAAAGCGCCTCTCTAGGAGTTACTCCTCCATTCGTCCATATCTCAAGGAAAAGAACTTCTTGTATCTCATTTCCATTCCAATAAGAATGAATACTATAATTTGTATTTCGAACGGGCATAAACATAGCATCTAAATAAACGCCATCCTTAGGATTATAATCCTTCGTATTTTGTATAATATATCCGCGACCTTTTTCAATTTGCAATTTTATATCTAAAGTAATATTTTTATGCACAGTAGCTATATGTTGCATAGTATCGATTATTCTTACAGAAGGTGGTAATACGATATCCTGAGCGATTACAAGTTTTGGCCCAACGATACATAGAGATGCTTCCCGAATTCCGTACGGATCACTTCTAAGTACAATTTCTTTCAGATTGATCAAAATATCATGTACCGATTCTTCAATACCTATTATTGAAGAATATTCATGTGTTATGTTCTTAAATTTGGCACGTGTTATACATGTTCCTTCTACTTCTCCAAGTAAAGCTCTTCGCATTCCAAGACCTATTGTATTAGCTTGACCTTTGCAAAGCGGATATAGAATGAAACGGCCATAATGAAGACGCTTACTATCTTCTCTGGATTCGACACACTTCCATTGTAGTCTCTTAAGGGAGACTGAGATCTCATCTTGAATCATATTAATTTCATTTTACTTGAATAGATTATTTAATCATTTTTTTTGTTCAAATTCATTCAATTTTTACAAACGTCTCTTTTTGGGAGGTCTACATCCATTATGCGGCATAGGAGTTACGTCACGTACATAATTTAAAATTATGCCACTTTTACGAATGGTTCGTAATGCTGTATCCCTCCCCGAGCCAGGGCCGCTTATCAGGACATCCGCTCGTTTCATCCCCTGATCCATTAATGTACCAATAACATTTTCCACTGCAGTCTGAGCAGCAAATGCTGTACCTCTTTTTTTGCCTTTGAATCCACAGGCACCAGCAGAAGACCAAGAAACCGCTTGTCCCCGTATATTTGTAACAGTCACAATGGTATTATTAAAACTTGCTCGAACGTGAATAACTCCTTTGAATATGCGACGTTCATTCTTACGTGAACCAATTCTTCTTCTTGTAATACCAATTCTTCTTCTTGTAATATCAATTCTTCTTCTTGTAATTTTTGACATATTAATAGTTTTATTAATCGTTTAATATCTATGAGAGAAAAAAAGAAATCTATCTAAATCTATCTGTATAAATAGATTTAGATAGATTGGATGTCAAAATTGATTTTATACATTTGTCTCTTGATATAGAGAAGGATTACCCCTGCCTTTGCTTATGTCTCAAATTGACACAAATTACCCTAACCCGTCCCCGCCTACGAATTAGGCGACAACTGTCACAAATTTTACGAACAGAAGCACGAATTTTCATGTCTGTGGCCCTTCAATTTGGAATGGGTACGCTCATATTCCATTTCATTTTCTGTAAAAATGGAGCTCATCTAATTAATAAGATCTATATATTGATCTCTATCAGATATTCGATAAAAATCAAAAGGTTATTTCATCGTTTGCAGATTTGTTGCGAAGTCTATAAACTATACGCCCCCTAGTTAAATCATAAGCACTTAATTCGACTTTGACTCTATCTCCTGGTAATATTCGTATACAATTCTGTCGAATTCTACCCGAAATATAGGCTATAATCTCAGATTCGTTATCTAAACGGACGCGAAACATACCATTGGAAAGTGATTCAGTAACCAAACCTTCCGCATTGATTAAATTGGAATCCTTCTTCATAATAAATAGGGTTTTGGTACTAATTTTAGTATAAAATAACTCCCGATAAGTGGGAGTAAGCATCATATTTAGAGCTAAGAATAGTATTTTCGTTCTGCAGCTTTTTCATATCTCACAGACCCAATAGTTTCATATAAAATTCAGACGAATTACCATACATAACATAGTATTTCTCCACCGATTTTTTTTTGCCGAGCTTCTCGATCGGTCATAATTCCTTGGGGAGTAGAAAGGATTACGATTCCCATTCCACCTAGAACTTTAGGGATCTCCCGCGAATTGGAATAGATTCTAAGACCAGGTTTGCTAGTACGCTTTAAAGCGGTTATATATGTATTTTTCTTCCTTTTTCTATATTTCGAAGTTGAAATTAAAAGAGATTTTTGGCCTTCCCGATGTTCCCTAACATCCTTTAAAAAACCCTCTCGTACCAGGATTCTTCCAATCTTCTCAGTAATATTAGTAGTTGCTACTCGAACTGTGCGTTTTTTTACCATGTCAGCGTTTCTTATAACAGTCATTAAATTGGCAATAGTGTCGTTACCCGTGACGAACTAATTTTTAGGAATTCCCCATTTCAATATAAAAGGCATGTTTTCTTTTTTCTTCTGAGGAATATGCCTGAAATGCAATCTACTGCGATCTACAAAATAAAGAATTTTTTATGCCATTATTTCTATTGAATTTAGCTATCAATATTTATAACACTTCGGGAGCCAATGAAACTATTTTGGTGAAATTAAATTGTCTCAATTCCCGAGCAACTGAACCAAAAACTCGGGTTCCTTTTGGATTTCCTTTCTGATCAATGACAACTGCTGCATTGTCATCAGATCGTATTATCATTCCATTGTCTCGTTTAAGTTCTTTACACGTGCGTATAACTACGGCTCTAACTACTTCTGATTTTTCCAGGGGCATGTTAGGTATTACTTCCTTAATCACAGCGATGATTACGTCACCAATATGAGCATATTTACGATTATTTGTTCCTAGAACTCGAATACACATTAGTTTTCGGGCTCCGCTGTTATCTGCTACATTCAAATAAGTTTGAGACTGAATCATTTTTCCTCCAAAAAATTTGTTACCTCAGCGTAAATAAAAAAAATTTAGAATCTACAAACTATTAATCTTCTTCCACCAAAAAGAGCTCTTTCGTTCTGTATTATATAGATGAAGCAATAATTAATTGAGTATGTATAGGCATTTTGTATGCAACAATTTGAAAAGCTGCTCTAGCTACAGTCTCTGACACTCCACCTATTTCATAAAGTATTCGACCAGGTCTGACGACAGATACCCAATATTCAGGAGCTCCTTTGGGTTTCCCCGAACCCATACGTGTTTCAGCAGATTTAATTGTAACGGGTTTGTCCGGAAATACACGTATCCATATTTTTACACCACGACGGGCATAACGAGTTATTGCCCGACGTCCTGCTTCTATCTGCCCAGATGTGATCCAAGCAGGTTCAAGTGCCTGAAGAGCAAATCTACCGAAACAAATGCGATTGCCCCGATAAGATACTCCCTTCATTCTTCCCCTATGTTGGTGACGAAATTTCGTTTTTTTTGGGTTCTAGTCGATGGTTCTATTTTAGCAAATATTACTATTTTGGCCCCATCTCTACTTCAGAACCGGACATGAAAGTTTCTTCTCATCCGGCTCCTCGTGAAGGAGTCTATCCAAAAATGGGACAATCAATATTGACATCATGTTTTATATAGATAGCAATAACCCTAGATCTACAAACAAATTAGGCTAGAAATTACGCATATCATTCACGGAACAATTCTTTTATTTCAGTTGAGATTGTCAAAAAATTCACAGGCGAATATTGGCTCTTTCAGTATTTGCTTCATGGGTCGATTCATAGACTCCATTGAAATAAATTCCTTGTTGGTTTATTTCGCCATCCTATCCAATGGATGATTAAGATTCTTTTATAATCTTATGCAGTCACAAGTTCCATCGTTCTCATAGCTTTTAAATTGATGTTCAGGTCTTCCCTCTGCAATGGAGCTCTAAATTCATCAGAATCAACTTCCTTAGTTTTCATCGACCCGAAGCTCTCTTTTTCGTAAACTGAATCCATTCAATCCGGAATGAATCTGGATTATTCTTATGCTTTATCACACTGCTCTTTAGGAGTGGCTCATGAACCATACAATACTGAAAGGAAGAAGATTTCATTCTTTCTTCTTCTCCTTCCCATCTTTTTCTTTTCTCGCATTGCCGAACGTCTCTCTCGCTTCACAAGGGATATAGATCTCATGGGTCTGCCCCTTTGTGGAAGAAAGTCTTTGATTCATTCTATATAACTATAGAATAGTTATATGTAGTAATAGCTATTAGCTTATTGGATCTTGATAATATGAAGCGGGGAGTTGGTTTCTAATACCAGAGACCAATCCGTCCTTATTTTGAGTTCTCCATCACTCATCACTTTAGAAAAGAAGCAGAAGCTCGATCTCAACGAGTCACACACTAAGCATAGCACTGTTCTAGAATGGTGAATCTAATTTCAATTTGATCTAATAGAATTGACGATTCATGATCAGAAAGATCACGGGATGAATCCATTATTCCTCATCCTCAAAAATCCAAATTTTTATCCCTAATACTCCATAGATGGTTCGAGCCGCATAATAACAATAATCAATTTTAGCTCGAATGGTTTGTAGGGGAACCCTACCTTGCTTGATCGATTCGCTACGGGCCCTTTCTCTTCCGTCGAGGCGTCCTGCAATTTTGATTCGAATACCTTTGACATCTGCCCCTTTAGCTAGTTCAATAGCTTTTTGAATCGTTTTTCTGAATGGAACTCTATTCTTTATTTGCAGCGCAATATATTCTGCAAGAATATTAGGTTCTCTATAAGGGTTCACTACTTCTTGCAGAAAAATGAAAAGTTTTCGGTCCACAGAAAGCCTATTTTGTAAAACCAAATACTCTATATCGTTTCTTAATCGTTTCACTTCTTGACGTACACTTGATCTTTTGGTTAACAAGTTGGGAAATCCCATATATATTTGGATATGAAGCAAACTTCTCTTTTTTGCAATCTCTATACGTGCGAGTCCCCCATAATCTGAGGAGCTCCTTATAAGCCGTATATAATTTTCAATGCAATTATATATTTTATCATCTTCTCGTAAATCTTCGGAATAATCCCTTTGTTTTGCAAACCAAAGGGAACGATGATTTTGGGTGAAACCAAGTCTAAAACCAAGTGGATTTATTTTATTTCCCATACATATTTTCCTTTTTGGTATATAATTGGATTATTCAATCTATCTGGATATTTCTTCCAATACAATAGTTATATGACAAGTGGGTTTGTGTATTTGATAAGCACGCCCCCGAGCTCTAGGTTGAAATCTTTTGAAAAAAGAACCTTCATTCACTTCGGCTCTGCTAACAAATAAGTTGGCTTTGTTTAAACTCATATTGTGATTAGCATTTGCAGCTGCAGAAGAAATTAACCGTAATATGGGATAACATGCGCCATAAGGCATCAGTTCCAGTATCATAAGTGCTTGCCCATAGGAACGACCACGAATCTGATTGATTACTCTACGTGCTTTATGAGCAGACATACGTATCTGTTTAGCCATAGCTCGTATTTTTGGGCTTTCACTCTTATTTATCATTAACCTTCATCCTCCCCGATCTACGAAGACTATTACCAATAATATTTCTTCTCGTTTTTTAAATTCTTCTCGTTTTTCGATTTCTTATTGTTTCTCGATTTCTTATCATTCTTCGTTGTATGTCCCCGGAAAATGAAAGTAGGCGCAAATTCCCCCAATTTGTGGTTTACCATACGATCTGTTATGTAAATCGGTATATGCTCCTTTCCATTATGAACAGCAATTGTATGACCAATCATTGCGGGTACAATGGCAGATGCCCGGGACCAGGTCACTATTATCTTCTTTTCTTCCTTCTTGTTTAGATTTTCAATTTTCCTCAATAAAAAATTAGCTACAAAAGGATTTTTTTTTCTTAGTGGACGTGCCATGGCCAATTACCTTTCTTTTGAATTACCTTTCTTTTTGTTGAAAGAAGAAATAAAATGGATTTCCAACTATTCCTACTTACGTCGACGAAGGATCGAAGCATCGCTATATTTATTCCTCTTCCGACTCTTTCTTCCAAGTGCGCTATAGCCCCAGGGAGTCACGGGTTTTTTTCTACCAATCGGGGCTCTTCCTTCACCACCTCCATGAGGATGGTCCACAGGATTCATAACTACTCCTCTTACTTCAGAACGCTTACCCAGCCAACGTTTGGCTCCAGCTTTACCCAAAGCTCTATTGCTTGAATTGACGTTACCTACTTGTCCAATTGTTGCTAAGCAGTTCTCGGGTATTAAACGAACCTCCCCAGAAGGTAATCTTATTGTGGCCAATCCACTTTCTTTTGCGATCAGTTCTGCTACAGCACCCGCTGCTCTAGCTAATTGTCCGCCTTTTCTGGCTTGTATTTCCACATTATGTATAGTCGTGCCTAAGGGCATATTGGTTGAAGTAGACCTTTAGTTCGTAAAAATCCCTTCCCAAACTGTACAAGCCTCTCTCAGGGCATACAGCTTTCTGGATGTACATGATATTCATCTAACAAATATCAATATAGACCGGATATATATATATGGATCTAGAATGAAGAAGGATATATAATCAATTCCCTCTATTTCGATTCTGTACAGCCTAGGTGTTTGATTCCATCATCTGGCTTATGTTCCGTTTCCATGTAGCATTCAGAATGAATGACTTTATCAAATTACGTCAATACTTTTGTATCTTACGGATAACGTAGGAGGCATTTGAAACATCTCTTTTCCATCCTTCTTTCTCTTTTTGTTCTTTTTTTTCTTTTCCTCCTCCAGAAAATATTCTCACTGTCCAGCTCCGAATCTGCCTCTGACCATCAAATCAGATGTGAGTAACTTGTCTCTATCTTCATAACAAGGGGTCCTCTACCCTGTTTGTTTCTGCTTCAGACAATCCAGCCTTCTCCATATTATCATATCTCTGGAGTCAATGATTTCATATAAGTAACTATTAAACTCAATCACCCGCTGCCATTTATCCTCAGTTTCCCTTTGGGAATCATCCCGTACATAAAAGTATTCTCGTTGGATCAGTGATAGATTTGTAGGTTTCGCTGTAAACCCAATCGGTTGCTTTCGATTACGTAAATTAATAATTCAAACCGCACTCAAAGGTAGGGCATTTCCCATCGATATAGGAGCTCTTGGACCGGAAATAATGGTATCTCCAATCATGGCCCCTCTGGGATGCAAAATATATGTCTTTTCACCATCCCTGTAGTGTACGAGACAGATATATGCACTTCTATTAGGGTCATATTCTATCGTTACAATTTTTCCTGAGATGCCTTTTTTACTTCGCCGAAAATCAATTTGACGATATAGACGTTTGTGACCCCCTCCTCTATGTCTCGTTGTAATAATTCCTCTGTTATTACGACCTTTCCCGCAACGATGCCGTCCAGAGGTCAATTTCTTTTGTGGATGAGACTGGGCTCCCCCGTTGAAATCTGATAGGGATCTATCGCGTGTGCCTGGAGTAACAGTTCCGTACAAACGAGTGGTCATGTTATTAATTAATTGAATAAGTATCATTCCTGCAAAAGTGGGATAGAATAACCTGGTTCTAGTGTAATAATCATACGTCTATAACGCATTTGACGTCTCATGATTTGCCTTATCTTTCCCTTCTTTTCCGGGGGTCGATAACTATTTATTGCTATTACTCTAACATTGAAGAAAAGTTCAATCCAATTTTTTATCCTTGTTTTGGTCGATCTCGAATCCACATTCAAAGTATATTGATTCTTTTCTAATAGGCGACAACTTTTTTCTGTAAGTACTAGATCTAGATATTGATCCTCATCCATAAATATTTCTCCTTTCCTATCTTTCACGAACAAATACAAATGCCTATATCCATCTATCCATATTGATGATATGGAATCATTTTGTAATAAAATGGTACGAATATATCATATGGATAACTCAAAACTTCCGTTTTTTAATCCAAAAGCAAAATTTTGCTTTTGGATTAAAAAATTGGATTATGATTATCCAAAGTATGATTGATGGGCAAATCAAAAAAGTAGATAAATCTAGTTTCACTCCCCCCCCCCCCCCCTTCTCCTTTTCACGTTCAAATGAACAAGTTTTGCCCTATTTATATGGTTGGTTAGGATCAATCCAAACCAGTTAATTTCATCTCAAATTTGAAATGCCGACTATTCAACAACTTACTAGAAATGCTAGACAGCCAATAAGAAATAGAAAAAAATCTCCTGCTCTTCGAGGATGCCCTCAGCGTAGAGGAGTATGTGCTAGGGTGTATGTGCGACTCGTTTAGATCAGAAGTTGAAATGGAATAAGAGACTCTTCTAACAGAAGAAATCTTTTTTTCTGCTGTGGCAAAATACAGATCTATCATCTAGCCTTACTGGGGATGAAATTTATGGTTTCCATTGGTGCAAATCCAATCACCTCAATCGATGTGGGATGAAAAGCAATTCCTCATTGGTAGCGAATGGTCATCAATCCATTTAGCGGGGAAATAATGCAAATTGAAAAAGTATAAAAATGATACTTTTATTGCTGCGAGAACGGATCAAAAAGGTTAGCTACTTGGCCAACTCTCATAATTACATGTCGTCACTGTATGTATAAATCTTATCATGACAGTTTATGACAGTTTTTTTTTTTACTTTCTAATTTGTGAGTAGAGCTCAAGGTGGTAAACTGTACAAGTTACTAATAACACACTCATCTCATATCTTATAAATAAAAGGGCTCCGGCGTATAGAGAGGACCTTACCGTTAGAGAAAGAACCATAGAAACGATGAAACCCATGATTTTTTCTTCATGCAAGGTCCCATCCCTTGCCTATCTAGAAAGTGCCTAACTGAAGGGAATTATGGTTGGGGAGGTTGCAGTAGCAAAAGCCATTGGAATCTTTATTTTATACATTAGAAGAATCAGTTGATTCTTGATAAACCAAACGAAAGAAAGATTGATCAAAAAATAGATTCGTCATTCACGAGAATAAACTTCAATGACCAGAGTTAAACGTGGGTATATAGCTCGAAAACGCCGAAAAAAAATTCTTGCATTTGCATCAGGCTCCCAAGGGGCCCATTCAACACTTTTTCGAACCGCTAACCAACAGAAAATTAGAGCCTTAGTTTCTGCTCAACGAGATACAAGTAGACGAAAGAGAGATCTTCGTCGTTTGTGGATCACCCGGATTAATGCGGCATCCCGTGCTAATGGAATGCCTTACAACAAATTCATACAATATTTGTATAAAAGGCAGTTGCTTCTAAATCGTAAAACGCTTGCGCAAATATCCGTATTAGATAGTAGTTGTTTTTCTACAATCTTGAAAAATATTAACGTATGATGAAATAAACTCAATCTCCCGGAGAATTCGCTCCGGGAAGCTATAAACATTGAAAAATAATAATTAACAAATGCGCCTGGATAATCCAATCCCTTCAATTCTTTCAATCAACTTTTTGATAGTAGAATTGAAATCTACCTTATCTTTCTTTATGAGATATCCCAATTTTGATTCGATCACGGAGTAAGCTCGCTTCTAGGGATCAAAATTAGTTATAACTAGTAACAAAAGGTACCAAAGATAGAATACGAGCTCGTTTAATAGCGGTAGTCATTAGGCGTTGTTGTTTCGAGGCCAATCGATTCACTCGGCGAGATAATATTTTTCCTCGTTCACTAATAAATCGACTAATTAGGCTCATATTTTTATAATCAATTCGATCCCCTGATCCAATTCGAGGCAAACGTTTATGAAACGTTCGCTTAGATTTATTTCTAGAAGACCGTCTGAATTTATTCCGAAAAGAGCGCTTATATTTATTCCGAATAAACCGTTTGTTTCCATTACCGAATGATCGCTTAGATGTATTCATAGTTGGGTTCATGAATCTTTCAATTAAAATCTTCATAGTTTGTTTTCCTCCCAAATAAACTATTTATTCAAAACATTTTGAAAAGAAATATTCACTGATTTTGTGAAAATCAAAATTCTTTCTTTTTATATCTTTGATATATTTTTATCCTTGAAGATTGAGTAGTATATTCAATCTATTTCTTTATTTCTCCGTGAAGGGTATGCTTGTAACAATAAGGACAAAATTTCTTCAATTCCAACCGAATAGGTGTATTGTGTCGATTTTTGCGAGTTGTATATCTGGAAATACCCGTAGATTTTTTATCCGCACTATGTAGGGTACAACTGGTACATTCCAAAGTAATTGTTACTCTTAGATCTGCCTTGGCCATAAACTCACTCTGGATATATATATATATATATGACATACTTCTCTTTTTTTGGACCTTTTTTTCCGGAAAAGAGAAGAGAAAGAATGGGGTAAAAGTTGTCGCAGATCCCATGATTCAAGATTTTATTACGGTAATGAATCAGTAATAAAATCTTGAATTAGGAGTTTTCAACAGTATGATATTTGTGGGAGGGTTTTCGGTATCTATATTTCCTTTTCGTTTGATTCTAAGGCTCCCCCCCCCCTTGTGTAGCTATGAACTCGGATCTATTGGGGGCTGAATCAACTCCTTTTGTTTCTCAAGGAAAAAATGAGAGGAGAGATCTAACATCATTTTTTTTTTTTTTTAGTTTTCTATTTGCAGTAAAACTAAAATTGGAAAAAGGGAAAAGTAAGAGCATCTGGAAAAAAACGGTTGATCTCTATCAGTGAACCGGCTAAACACCCGAACCATAGAGTCGCTAGCACAGGTGCCGTAGAAAGATATGTCTTTATATCTTGCATTGTTCGTAAGTTCCCCTTCTCAATCATGACGTATATGTTATATGGTGAACTACATTCGTAGTTCATGAGTCTCTTGTACAGATAACCCGGAATAGATATCTGTACAATGATGCGGAATGCAAGATGTTGCTATTTCTGAAAGAACATTTATCATTACGATATATTATGAATGAGTAATCATTTTCTGGATAATAAACTCCATATATATAGAGTTTATTCACGAGATCAAATAAAAATGAAAGTGGATAAATGTGAAAAAATTGTTATTATTAACATAATACTAAAGTGGAATAATTGAAAGGGATGTAGCGCAGCTTGGTAGCGCGTTTGTTTTGGGTACAAAATGTCGCAGGTTCAAATCCTGTCATCCCTACCCATTTTTTTCCCTACGGGAAGGAGACCCATAGATACCGATTCGATAGTATAGCAACTATCAGTTATCAGTCATGGAATCATGTCACATGCAAAAGTGAAGAGTAAAAAAAAGTTGTACTTCTTTTCTATTCGTACCTTTTCGCTAAGAAAGCGCTCTTAGTTCAGTTCGGTAGAACGCGGGTCTCCAAAACCCGATGTCGTAGGTTCAAATCCTACAGAGCGTGATCCTGTTCCTATTCAATCCACTTCTATTGGCGGATTATCAATAGTTTCAACTAGAACAATCAATTGAATCCGACCTCCCAGGATGAGTAGGAGGCCCATTAAACAAAAAAAATGATGTTCCTCAATCAAATATCCAACTGATCACCACGTCGGTATTGTAAATACGCAGTTACAAATAATCCAGCCAGAGTTATAGGAATTAAACCTAATACAATTCCGGATAGTAAAGCTTCAACCATTTTGATTCAAAAAAATAAGTAAAGATAATAGCTACCCCGGATAGTATCCCGAATTAACTAACAATATCAATATATTCTATATTGATATTAAGATAAACGACGAGATTTTCTAAAACTAGAGTGAACGAAGAAGTTTTCGTTTTTCTTTTCAAATAAGGCGTATACTGCTCAAACCGATGAATAGGACTAAGGTGGAAATTAGCAGAGCCAATAATAACCCGAAATAACTAATTATAGTAGGCATGGGAAAACTCAATGGAAGGAATATGATTGATACATATCTTTTTAAGGCAATTACCTAGATTTTTCGTATCTATAAGATACGATAAGAATAAAAAGATTAAAAATCTAACCAAATGATACATTAAATTTATTGTATCATTGAATGGTATCAACAAGTATGAATGAGAGTGGATTTGTCAAGATAACCCTATCTCATTTCTTGAGTAGCACCAAGACCAACTGCGTAATCCCTTCAGGATTTGCGTAACGTTATTAGCTGCGTTAATTAATTCTGCAATCATAGAAATATTAGTTTTTTTAGTATTGCATTCTTGTAGTAATAAATGCAAGCAAAGTCTGATATTCCAAAAATTCTATTTCTGTCCTAAAATAACATAGGAACAGCCCGTCATTTAACAGACCTACAATTCCACTAAGTTGGATAATATTCAATATTCACTGGATCCTCTTCTTTATCTACAGGATGAGTAACATTTGGCCCTTAATAGCCAAATGGCTTATATTCCTAAGCCCTTCAATTTATGAGGGACATAACTCTACCCACAATGCTATTGGGAGTACATCATAGATGAGCTTCAAAGCTCCTCTTCTTATGGAACTTCCATTACTAGGATGGTCTACACGGACAGAATGTCCAAACGAACTGGAGACCAAAAAAGCTTAAAAAAAGGATAAGTGTTATTATAACTTTAAATGTTCTTCTTCTTGAAGCAGGATCAACGTGCTTTAAACGTGCTTTAGTTATAAAGCACGCTATGGAAACGAAAGCCATTTAATACTCAAAATGATTTTCCCATGATCCACGCGCCCAAAATTGAATAAAATATTGAGATAGAGTTCCCCCAGGGCCTACCATAAAACATACAATAGTATTCCTTTTTCTGCCTCTTTGTAAGAAATCAAAGGAGTTGTTCAGTCGGCTAAACAGCCCTAGAAAAACTGGGCGGAGTAAAATCGTTTCCCTTGGGCAAAATAATATTGCTGCGTTAGCCAAAAGCCAGCTATACTGGTTCAGTATACTTTCAATATACCTTTGGTATAATATTGACAATCAAACGAGGATTAGAGAAAATATCAGTAATTTTCATTTGCTGATCTCTATCTTTCATGGGGTCAATTCCCCTTTGACTTTCCAATAATATATGGAGCTTAGCATGTCTGGGAATACGGGAGAACGCGCTTTTGCTGACATTATTACCAGTATTCGATATTGGGTTATCCACAGTATTACTATACCATCGCTATTCATAGCGGGATGGTTATTTGTAAGCACGGGTTTGGCTTATGATGTATTCGGGAGCCCCCGGCCAAATGAGTATTTCACAGAAAGCCGACAGGAGGTTCCATTAGTAACTGACCGTTTCGATTCATTAGAACAACTCGATGAGTTTACTAGATCTTTTTAGGAGGTACTAATGACTATAGATAGAACCTATCCAATTTTTACAGTTAGATGGTTGGCCGTTCACGGACTAGCTGTACCCACAGTTTTTTTCTTAGGGTCAATATCTGCAATGCAGTTCATCCAGCGATAAACTATATACTATATATAAATTATATTACGGAGCTATGACACAATCAAACCCAAACGAACAAAATGTTGAATTGAATCGGACCAGCCTCTACTGGGGGTTGTTACTCATTTTTGTGCTTGCTGTTCTATTCTCTAATTACTTTTTCAATTAAATATAGTGAGAATCTTATCTATTACCCAATTTGGTGAGATCTAATACTCATATATATGTATGATTGTTTATGTCTTGAGCATGACTATTTAAGTCAATTTGATGTAAATTGGAGTAAGAGAAATGGCCGATACCACTGGAAGGATCCCTCTTTGGTTGATAGGTACTTTAACCGGTACTCTCGTTATTGGTTTAATAGGTCTCTTTTTTTATGGTTCCTATTCCGGATTAGGATCATCCCTATAGATAATGAAATTTAGTTCATATCTATGGGAACTACTCTACATACAAAAGTGAAAACTAAAAAAGAAAGATAAGACCTTACGGTACCGTAAGGTCTTATCTTTCTTTTTTTAATATATTTTTGGCTTACATTTATGAAATTCATACAAATCCCACGACTGTTCTATTTACTCCCATTCTTTTAGTAAAGTGATAAAAAATATATTCTCATGCTTCTGATATGCAGAAGTATAGCATTCTATCGATCTAGCTTGAATGTTCCTCCTCAAACAAATGTTAATTGATATATTATTCTGCAGAAAATTTGTCCATTTCTGGAACAGAGAATTACACAATTCTTTTTTATGGATGTAGAATTACATCTTTTACGTTACGGCCCGAGCTAAAAAAATGTTTCTCTTTTATTAGAAAAGCAACTAAAAGAAACGAGCCTCATTCAAACATTTACTTATCAAATAGGTCACCCCATTTGCTCAATCAACCCAACCATATTCGCTTTTACTCGCCTGCTCTTCCTTTTCCAAAAAGTTTATAAAAAGACAGTCAAAAACTGAATTAATTCTATAGATTCAAACAGAAGGAAAGAGCGAATGAATGCTCCCTATCTTCGAAGAAAGATTACTCTAATCTAAAAATTTTATATGTATTCATATTATACATAAGGTATAGGTTCAATTCTTTCGGTCAACTTAAGGGGTAGTAATAGACACATAATTTTATGTACCTAAAAATTCATCTCGGCCAATTGAACTTTCTCAAACTGTTTCTTCTTAAGGACCAGAAATATCTGTGCCAAAATGACAGATGCTAGGAAGAATAAAAGACCTTGAACGCGTAAAGGATCTTGAAGCACTATTTCTGCATCTCCCTGACCAAATCCACCCACATTAGGATTATTCGTTAACGGCTGATCAACCTTGATCAATTCGCCTTCTGAAACAAGAAGTTCCGGTCCCGAGGGTACGATGTCAACAACTTGTCGACCGTCTAATTGATTATCAATAGTTATTTCATATCCACCCTTTTGTTTACGTAATATTTTGCTCACTCTACCTGTTGCTGAAGCATTATAGACCGTATTGTTGCTCTTGCTGCCATCGGGATAAATTTGGCCTCTTCCTCTATTACCGCCCACATAGATGGGGTATTTAAGAAAGTGAGCTACTTTATTAGTAGAAGGATTTGGTGAAAGGATGGGAAAGAGAATTTCATTATATTTTTGACCGGGAACAGGACCTATTACAATAATGTTTTTTTGATTAGGACGATAGTTCTGGAAAAAAAGATTACCTATTTTTTCTTTCATCTCAGGAGAAATACGATCCAGAGGGGCTAATTCGAAGCCTTCGGGTAAAATAAGAACAGCTCCTACATTTAAATTCCCTTTCTTACCGTTAGCAAGAACTTGTTTTATTTGTGTATCATAGGGAATTTTAACGACTGCTTCAAATACAGTATCGGGAAGCACAGACTGTGGAACTTCAATCTCCACAGGTTTTTTAGCCAAATGACAATTGGCGCATACAATACGCCCAGTTGCTTCTCGAGGATTTTCATAACTTTGCTGTGCAAAAATAGGATATGCATTCGAAATAGATGCCCGAGTAATTATATGTATCATGATCAAGACCGAAATTAATCGAGTTATCCACTTTTTCACCCGGTCGTAATAAGTATTTCTATTTTGCATGGTTCAATTATTGGCTCCAATCCTTTTCTTTTAAAATACATAAGAGTAGGTAGCTATCATAGCTACCTGTATGCAATTTTGCTACTAGATTAGTCAGTAGCGTCTTTCACACTGAACTAGAAACGGAATGAAAAAGGGACAAATATAAAAAACAGTTGAATTGAACTGTTGTTGGATGAACAAATTCCTTATTCATTTATTGAGTGATAAATTACTACAAGTGAAGGAGATGTACGATTAAGACGACGAAAGATCCAATATTTGAAAATCGTATCCAAAATGACTGGAAAAGTAGAAACAAGACCAGATATTATTCGTTCGTTATGGGCCAATCCATAATTTTCGAAGATCCAATTGATCAAAAGTTCCCAACCATGGGGCGAATGAAACCCGATACATAGATCGGTTGCTAAAAGAATATAAAAAGCTTTGGTTGTATCGCTGAAGCTATAGAATAATTCTTGGATCCAAGAATTAAGAATAGCAAGCTTATTCTTACCCAGGATAAGATAAGCACTTAGAATAACAAAACCCATTATATTTGTTAATAAGTGTAAGATTATTTGGATACAATCTTGATTATACATTTTTACCAATTCAATCATTTTTTTTTGAATCTCTATTCGAGGATCTTGTGAATCCGTTTCCAAAGGATTTTCCACCATTCTTTCTAACATAAAAAGCTCTTCTATTTTCTCAAATCTCCCTAGAGTGCTTTCTTCTTGTATATAATCAAAAATTTTTTGAGATTGATTAGTATTCCACCAATTTATAACCCAAGGTTCCAAGCCTTTCTGTAATGAAATTGAAATTCCCCAAGGTAGTACTACTAGACCTGCAAGATATCGCAGAGAGGCTGATGCTTTATATTTGGCCACTTCCAATTCACGAATCGCTAACGAGCTAGATTCACTTGTTATCTCCGTACGAAATCTGAACAAGGTACGAGTTATAGAACGAGGTATGGGATTCATAGATGGATGTATTGAGTAATTCTTCGACTCCGAAGCACTATATGCTTCGGATAAGCAACGATTCATTCCGAATAAGAATGGGAATAAAAATAGAGATTGTTCCCAGGCGAATCCATAAATTCCAATCGCTTTGATCTAGAATAATTCTGTATTCATTATTTTACTATCAGTTTTTTCTCCGAAGACTTAAAGAAAGTGACATATAAGTCTTCCTTTTTCAAGTGAAAAAGGAGATCAATATTTCCTAGCAAAAAAGATCATAGTTTGGGGATAAGGTATATTCAATAAATATAGAATCTATATCGGGGTTAATCCGGTTGGTATATTAGATTCAATTATCCGATTGAAGTATGCATTTGTAAAAAAAAATGTCTGAAAAGGTACGCTATATAATAAGATATATGCGTATTTTTTGATACATTGTATCAGTGTACTGGCTCTATTGGCTCCCTTCTGAAAAGAAGAAGAGCCATGAGGTGTTTGGGAACTGCCGGGAAATACTAATCAGATTTTCTGAGTACTCCCTCCTTTTTTTCCTGGTCGTGAAAATGAACTGCATGTCTTTCCCCCCCCCCCCCCCACCAGCCTCTCATTGAAATCTCTTCCTCTCGTATATACTCGGGGATATACCGGTTTCTCTATCGAGAAATAATGAGATCAACTAAAAACCTTCAATAGATACACGTAAAAAACGTGCTAATTCAGCAGCTTTCTGCTCCATTTCACGTAAGGTCAAATTATCTTCAGTACGAATTAAGGGAATTTCTTGTTGACCTTTTATTTGCATATAAATAACACGACGAGGAGAAATACCTTCTTTAACTTCCATTTTGATCGCCCGAATATCTCTTATAGAAAATTGAACTGAAATACAACGATTTCTTCCCGGGAATCCCCAACGAAAAAGACATACAATCCCTTCTTTTTTATCAAACTTATTGTAGCCACTACCCACATTGCACAGAATTGTGCACCATAAATAGGTACTAATGAATAGACCTGCAATACCATAAAAACACATTACAATTCCTTGTGGAACAAAAAGTATTTGCTGAGATGACAATAGGGGTATCAGATTCCTACCGAGATAACTCGAAATTCCGACTAAAAAAAATCCTAGTGAACCCGAGAAGAGTATACAAGCCCAAAAAAAATTACTCATTTTTCGAGACCCTCTTACGGGTTCTATCAACAGCTGTTTTGATCGACGATTCATAACGAATTGTGTCCTATTTCATTTAAGGCAATGGCCAAATGCTTACTCCTTTGGCGTCCAAAGTAATTATCATAATTATAAACTAGCTATACACATCTAAGCATCTAAGCCGAGAATAGAATATCTCGGCTATCATTTACCTCTTTTTTTTCCCGTGCTCTCCGTTTGGAACATTGTAACTTATCAATCGATTGTAAAAACGACACTTTATGGGATTAGTCTAATATAAATCCCACTTTATATTCACATAAATATTTATCTATATTCGTGATATATAAGAAACATATCCATTCATGGATGGATATGTATAGATATCCATCCAGATTATATCCATATATTATACCTATGGCGTATAGGTGGTGCATATATATCTATTCATATATTATGAATATATCTATTATCTAGATGGATATCTATTTAGATCTATTTCGTTCATATTTAGAACGAGCATTTTATGTTCTACTAAACAAAAGTCTATTTTTTATATTGAAACCAATATATGAGATCTTATTGGGCTAGATTCACAAAATCTCGTCTTTTTGGATATGGAAATACAAAAAAGCCATTGTAACTGCTGGGAAAAACAGGCCCACTAGAGGCACAAAAATAGAGGATATGCTATTTGCCATAGAACGAGTACCTTAATGAAATATTTTACTTTATTACAAGTAATTATTATAAGACCGAATGAGCGATAGATCAAAACCAAATAAGTGGTCCTTTCCTTCTTCAGAAACACATCTATAAAAATATTGTTCCTTTTCGCATCAAATAGTTTTTTTGAGTCTAAAACAACTATTTTAGACTCAACCCGGGATCTTCTTTTGATTAATATAGAAGTATAAGATTCTACATATTAAAGACTGAATAAATATATATATATAGATCTATTACAATAAGGTTTATATATATTAAAAAACCTTATTTATTAGTAAAAAGGATTTCAATCTTGTTTCCTCCTATTTGAAAACCGTGTAGGAATTTCTATTGCATGTAGTTAGAGGATCAATACTTTTGATGTAGATCCGGCTTTTCCTTTGTCGCGAACTTGTATCATAATACAAGGTTTCGTTACAAAGAGCTCAATCAATATAATAATTGATTGCTCCTTATAAGCAAGCAAACTCCACAGCGTTGAATCAACGAAACTTGTAAAGCTTCAGTATATCACGCAAAACACCTTTTAAAATACTCCGTGGAACAATTAGATCAAATAACCCATGGTAAAATAAATACTCAGCCGTTTGGAAATCATCATCTTCTATTGTCAGATTTAATGTCTGCTCAATTACTCTTCTACCAGCAAATGCAATGTACGCTTTAGGTTCAGCAATAGTGATATTTGGCAACATGCCGAAACTGGCAGTCACTCCACCTGTTGTGGGAGAAGTAAGAATCGATATATAGAACAACTTTTTCTTACGTTGGAAAATATTCAACGCAGAAGCTATTTTGCCCATCTGCATTAAACTAAAACTTCCCTCTTGCATGCGTGCTCCACCAGAAGCACACACCGTAATCAATGGAAGAGATTTCTTGGTAGCGTACTCGATCAGACGGGTTATTTTCTCACCTACTACCGAGCCCATACTACCCCCCATGAATTGAAAATCCATAACTCCAATTGCGATAGGAATACCATGTAATCGACCTATGCCTGTTTGAATAGCGTCGGTTAAACCTGTGTCTATTTGATAGGAAGTGATATGATCCATATAAGGTTTTTCTTCCATATCAAGTTCCCTCTCTTCCTTTTTCCGCTCTTCCCGAAGCTTCTTCTGATTCCTCTTTTCACGAGAAATCATATAATGAATCTTTTGGATTTCAAGAGCAAGCTTTCTTTCTGGAGCTTTCTCCTCGCAAGGCAAAATATTATACTCCTTCAAAAACTGTTCAGAAAAAGAATCTTCAGGAACCTTCTCTTCATCAACTTCCTCCTCAGGAATCTGCTCAGAGGGTGAAGGTCCCTTCTGGGAAGATGCAGTAATGTTCTCACGAAGTGAACGAACCTCCTCAGGAAGTGAAGGAGCCTCCTTAGAAGGAATCTCCTCTTCTGAATCTTCAGAAAAATCCTTTAACCACCAATTTAACCACCGAAGAAACTCTTCTGACGATTCAGCTGAAACTGGAGTATACTGTTCAAGATACTTTTCCCAAGTCCATAGGGACTTAGAGTCGTCCCAAAATTGTTCAGAAAAAGGGTCTTGAGGAACCTCGTCTTCAGTGTCTTCAGAAGAACTATCTTTTATTCCTCTAAAATAATTTAGAGAACAAGAATCCATCAAAGTAACTATCTTTCCATATAAGAGGATCCCTTGCAGTTCATCTTTGAAAGATTGAACTTCTAAAGATTTTAGATCTATCTTATCTAAAATAGATATATGCCGTTGAAAACAACTTAGAGCAAAATTCATTAGTATTTGCTTGAGATATCTACGGAATATCCTTTTCAATATATTAAAAATATTTTCCTTATTATTGTTTGGGGTCCACTCTCGCATCTCATTAAAACTATTTCTAAACTTCTCTTCTATATATTTGATATCTTGCGTTAATTTTTCTATATATTCGAAATCTTGCATCAGATTTTCTGGATATTCGAGATCTTGCATCAGATTTTCTGGATATTCGATATCTTGAATCAAATTTTCATTAATGGAAGGCTCCTCTTCTATTATCTCCTCGAAAATTTCTTCTGTAAGTAGAAGTTCTTCAATTTTTGGAAGAAATTTCCAAAGCAAAAATGAATAATATATACAGAAATTCCAGCGATAATCTATCGAAATTCTCGAATTTTTCCCGTTCATTTGCCAAAAAATCTCCATCCTTTTTTCAGTTCGAAGATTTTCAAACTCGGAAAAAACATCTATGGTACATAGATTTTCATCCATGGGAACCCAAGTGCCAGAATCCACTAAAAGTTCAATCCTATCAGAACTACTCATTTGCATAGGAAAGCCACAATCTTGGCAAATTGCCATATTTTGCCTCAAATGCTTCCTAAATTGCATATTGTAACAATTATCGCATTGCGCCCATAATTGTCTCAAACGCTCATTATCAATCAGCTGAGGCTGTTCAGTATTTTCATCTCCTTTCTTGACAATAGCGAGGTGATTCGCTTTCTCGGTCAAATCCTCAATTACTCGATTAATTCGACGTCGTTCTTCGTGCCATTCTCTTAAAGTCATAATATCTCCTTCATCGTATACAATATACGAATACACTAAATTTATTCATTTGATTCATATGAAAGTGGAATAGTATAAAATAGAGGATCAGAAAACGAAAAAATAGGTAAATTTCATTTTGACCTCTCTCTTTCGTTTTCACCTTCTTCCCAAAAGGGGAATAAAATTCCAAAGGAAAACGTATTAATTATTCTTATTCTTCTTAGAATCAGAAGAAACAGACAGAAGGAAACACTAGTTTCATCAACGTCTCCCGCTCGTACCTCTCGCCCGCCAAAAGGGTCTTTTATATAAGACCCGTTCGTTGGTTCTCTTGCTAAATCCAGCAAACATTCAAGAGATCTATCCTAGATGGATCTATCCTAGATCCATTTGGAAAAATACCCCTAAAATTGATTTACCTCGAATGAAGTTCAATTATTCGATTTCTTCAATATTATCGAACTTCGCAGAAACCTTTTCTTTGAATCTAAATCAAAAATCGATTCATATTGTGAGATACCACGACACGATAAAGAGCAATTTATCGCAAAAAGCCTATGTCCATCCCAAATAGAAGATATTAATCGAATAGGGTTCGGGCTAGAAGGGATTTGAACCCTTGACTCCAAGGTCCGGAACCATGTGCTCTGATCCACTGAGCTACCAACCCCTACAAGGTAAAAAAGTATGTACTTTATTCATATATACGTACATATGTGTCTATGCATAGACATAATGGAACGAAGTGATACTGAAATGAAGACATCCAATGTTTTATTGATCCGGCAGTAACATAATGTATTACTGTGGATTAGTTAGCGGGCGATCTATTGGGATTGTAGTTCAATTGGTTAGAGTACCGCCCTGTCAAGGCGGAAGTTGCGGGTTCGAGCCCCGTCAGTCCCGGTCGAATTGAATAAGTTTACCCTTTTTTTATCTCTATGCCCGGAGAACAGGAAAAAAGGATGGGTAGACAGACCCAGATGGAGATATCCAGAAATTGAGTAAATCTCAATTTGGATCGACAGGATGAGATTCTGTCGATCCAATGTAGAATCCGTTGGTTAATTATGCCACCATTCCAATAAGAACATCAGATTATCGTATCTGATTCGTACAAATCAGCATTCGTGATTCGGCTCAATTTTTCTAGTAAAAAATTGGGCCGAGTTCGATCCGATTAGGATAACCAATGAATGAAAACTGGATTATAAAGTATCAATAGTTTCAAATTCAAATATGATCTCTTTCCATACTTCACAAGCAGCAGCTAGTTCGGGACTCCATTTACTAGCTTCACGGATCACTTCATTACCTTCACGAGCAAGATCACGTCCCTCATTACGTGCTTCTACACAAGCTTCTAAAGCAACCCGATTGGCTACTGCACCAGGTGCATTTCCCCAAGGGTGCCCCAAAGTTCCTCCACCAAACTGTAATACAGAATCATCCCCAAAGATCTCGGTCAGAGCAGGCATATGCCAAACATGAATACCCCCCGAAGCTACAGGTAGGACACCTGGCATAGATACCCAATCTTGAGTGAAATAAATACCACGACTTCGGTCTTTTTCAATAAAATCATCACGTAGCAGATCCACAAAACCCAAAGTTACTTCTCGTTCTCCTTCGAGTTTACCTACTACAGTACCGGCGTGAATATGATCTCCCCCAGACATACGCAACGCTTTAGCTAGTACACGAAAGTGCATACCGTGATTTTTTTGTCTATCAATAACTGCATGCATTGCGCGATGAATGTGAAGAAGTAGGCCGTTGTCTCGGCAATAATGAGCCAACGAAGTATTCGCTGTAAACCCCCCCGTCAGATAGTCATGCATAACTATAGGAACTCCCAATTCTCTAGCGAATACCGCTCTTTTTATCATTTCTTCACATGTACCTGCGGTAGCATTCAGGTAATGCCCCTTAATTTCACCCGTTTCAGCCTGAGCTTTAAAAAGTGCTTCAGCGCAAAAGCAAAAACGATCTCTCCAGCGCATAAATGGTTGGGAATTTACATTCTCATCATCCTTCGTGAAATCAAGTCCACCACGAAGACATTCGTAAACTGCTCTACCATAATTCTTTGCAGACAGACCCAATTTTGGTTTGATGGTACATCCCAATAAGGGGCGACCATATTTATTTAATTTATCTCTTTCCACCTGGATACCATGTGGTGGACCCTGGAAAGTTTTGGAATAAGCAGGAGGAATTCGCAGATCTTCCAGACGTAGAGCCCGTAGGGCTTTGAATCCAAAAACATTACCTACAATGGAGGTGAACAGGTTAGTAACAGAACCTTCTTCAAAAAGGTCTAAGGGATAAGCTACATAGACAATAAATTGATTTTCCTCTCCAGGAACAGGTTCGATGTCATAGCATCGCCCCTTGTAACGATCGAGGCTGGTAAGTCCATCGGTCCAAACAGTAGTCCATGTACCAGTGGAAGATTCGGCAGCTACTGCCGCTCCTGCTTCCTCGGGGGGCACTCCGGGTTGAGGAGTGACTCGGAATGCTGCCAAGATATCAGTATCTTTGGTCGGATATTCCGGAGTATAATAAGTTAATCTGTAATCTTTAACACCAGCCTTGAACCCAGCACTTGCTTTAGTCTCTGTTTTTGGTGACATAAAAAAGTCCCTCCCTATGATTGATTGATCAGTTAATCACTCTTACAACGACGAGGTCTGCTCGACCTGGGTCAAACGTAACGTAAATAATTCAGTTGCGCCAATCGATTACAAAACACGTTATCCGTAATTGGACAATAAAACTTGTCCGGATACATTATTGTATAGTGTTCTGTATGTATAACGCAACCCAAAAATTTACCTTGTTTCCCGGTGGACCCGGGGATCTTTTAGCTATTAATTTAGTCCATGGATTTAAAGAAACAAATTGACTATTTACCATAGTATATGGAAATGTGAATTAATTATACGGGTGCTAAATATATCTGAAAAAGTAGAGAAAGAAGACGAGAAGAGGAACGGGGGGGGGGGGGAGAAAAAAACAAACAACGAGAGAGAGAAAAAGGTTATGAATAGAATCCCAGTTACATATCTTACAGAGGATCTATGCATAGGGTGAAATATTCCTATTTCTAGACAAACCGAAGACTTTCTGATAATCCTAATTCATCTACTTCATATTACAAATATGAAATGTATTAATTAGGAGACGAAATAGCCTCAATAGCTTCTAATCGTGTTCTAGCTCTTTTGAGAGCTACGTCAGCCTCAATTGCTTGTCTCTTACCTCGAGCTCGAGCAAGGTCTGCTTTAGCTATACGAAAATCTTCCCGAGCCTCTTGAAGATCAATGTCAATACCTCTTTCTGCATTATTTACCAATACAGTGACATTATTATCGTCTATCTTGGCAAATCCACCCATCAATGCCATAGTGGACCACTGCGCATCGAGACGTATTTTCATAACCCCAATATCTAAAGCTGTAACAAGTGAAGCATGATTTGGTAATACACCAATTTGACCACTATTGGTAGATAGGATGATTTCTTTAACTTCTGAATCCCAAACAACTCGATTAGGAGTCAGCACACGAAGATTTAGGGTCATTTGACAAATTAACTTTCCACTTTGAAGTTCATAGCTTTCGCGGTAGCTTCATCGATGTTACCCACCAAATAAAAAGACTGTTCAGGGAGACCATCTAATTCTCCGGAAAGAATCATTTGAAACCCCCTAATTGTTTCTATAAGACTAACATATTTACCTGGAGAACCAGTGAATACCTCTGCTACGAAAAACGGTTGTGACAAGAAACGCTCAATTTTTCTTGCTCTTGCTACAGTTAAACGATCCTCTTCTGATAATTCGTCCAGTCCAAGAATAGCTATAATATCTTGAAGTTCCTTATAACGTTGTAAAGTTTGCTTAACTCCTTGTGCAGTTTCATAATGTTCCTCGCCCACGATCGAAGGTTGGAGCATAGTCGATGTTGAATCTAAAGGATCGACCGCTGGATAGATGCCCTTGGAAGCTAATCCTCTCGACAATACGGTAGTAGCATCCAAATGTGCAAATGTTGTAGCAGGAGCAGGATCGGTCAAGTCGTCCGCAGGTACATAAACTGCTTGAATGGAGGTTATAGATCCCTCTTTGGTAGAGGTGATTCTCTCTTGCAAAGACCCCATTTCCGTGCCAAGAGTTGGCTGATAGCCCACGGCGGAAGGCATTCTGCCTAATAGGGCGGATACCTCTGATCCTGCTTGGACAAAGCGGAAAATATTGTCAATGAATAAGAGTACGTCTTGCTTATTGACATCCCGGAAATATTCTGCCATGGTTAGGGCAGTTAAACCGACTCTCATACGAGCTCCTGGTGGTTCATTCATCTGCCCATAGACCAGAGCTACTTTGGATTCTGATATATTTTGTTCCCTGATGACTCCCGATTCTTTCATTTCCATATAAAGATCATTTCCTTCGCGGGTACGCTCTCCCACCCCACTAAATACAGATACGCCTCCGTGAGCCTTAGCAATGTTGTTGATTAACTCCATAATAAGTACTGTTTTACCCACTCCAGCCCCACCGAATAGCCCGATTTTCCCCCCACGGCGGTAAGGAGCTAAAAGATCCACTACTTTAATACCTGTTTCAAAGATTGAAAATTTGGTATCTAACTGCGTAAAGGCGGGAGCAGGTCTATGAATAGGAGACCTTGTGCTAGCATCTACAGGACCTAAATCGTCAACAGGTTCTCCAAGAACATTAAAAATTCGTCCAAGAGTAGTTCCACCAACCGGAACACTAAGAGGAGCCCCCGTATCAATAACTCTCATTCCTCTCATCAAACCTTCTGTAGCACTCATAGCTACAGCTCGAACCTTATTATTTCCTAATAATTGTTGTACCTCGCAAGTAACTTGAATTAGTTGACCTGTTGTATTTTGGTCCTTCACTATTAAAGAATTATAAATATAAGGCATACCATCTGGAGGAAAAGATACATCTAGTACAGGGCCGATGATCTGAGCAATACGGCCTACATTTTTTTCTACAAGTGTGGAAATTCCAAGAACAAAAGGATTGGTTCTCATAAAAAAAAAAAAGAGATTTATTTTCATTGTTTGCTGATACTATTAAATGTGGTGTATCAAGTTGATGAGTCAATCATGACTGAGAGCTACCACTTCGATTTACTTAGTAATATCTTTGATAGTTCAACTTCAATAATAATCTTAAAATGCATTCCTTATTCCCATGAAATAAAAATTTATTTAGAAATAACAAAGTAGAAAAACTTCTTAGGTGCCATTGAGTCCTCAACGGCATCCAAGGAGTTTTACCTACTATTGGATTTGAACCAATGACTCTCGCCGTATGAAAGCGATACTCTAACCACTGAGTTAAGTGGGTCTTTTATCATCATAGGTATTTAATTGGACTTATAAACTATTTTAAGTGGAATTAAACCAATAAACAATATGCCCCTAACTAAATAATATTAGATCATGAAATATCTACCTTGACATATAGTGATCTGTTTGGTTAGTATAATATATTACCAGGATTGGCAAGGGCTATAGCTCAGCAAGGTAGAGCACCTCGTTTACACGTGCGCCGATGGTTTTCAGGAGAGTTTATCGGTTTATCCGATCTAAAAATAGATCCAATAGTCTTACTCTACGAATTGGGAGAACAATAGCATGACAAAAAATTCGAATCAAATTGATTCGAATTCTAGATCTAATTGATATGGTCAATCTCAGGGCTATTCAATGCCAGGCATAATGAGTATACTATGGGGACCTCAAAATAAATTCTTTTTGCTTTATGAACTTTGAGGTGTAAGAAGTCTCATATTACTTTTCATTTTCGAAGCGATAGAGACTCCTTTTGAGTTGATCTATGTCTGAGTAAGGCAGACCTACGTCAAGGGAACTTTTTGAATCACTTTGGGATTGCTTTTGGAAAAAATCCCATTTGGAGCATACGGAGCCATCTTATTTTCTTCCTAGAAAGAGGAGAATGGCAGACTAACTGATCAATCCATCAGTTAGTGACAGAGCCCAATGCAATAAAAATGCATGTTGGGTTCTTAGAACAGTTCAATTCATTTCGATAATAAAAACTTTGATCTGTTTCACCGAGAAGGTCTACGGTTCGAGCCCGTATAGCCCTATACGATGGACTAAGTTCTGGTACTCTTATATTCCCTCAATTTACTATTGCTTCTATGACCCGATCCTAACTAAAAACTGGGTCAGATCGTATCAACTATTCTCGTGTGCCTATGAGGATTAATAGGCGCGTGGGAATAAGGCAGATCGATCAAATTTCATTGATCAAAATGAAATTGATATCGTATGATTGGGCTTATTCATTGTTTATTATTTAAATGAATCTGTGTGTGTGTGTTTTTTTTTTTTAACAAAAAAGATAGATCTTTGGATTTCTCCCACCTACCCAACGAAACAGAGGAACAAAGGAATTCAATCCTCTAACGAATGATAAAACCAAAGTGTTGTCACTTAGACTCTAACCGTTGTTCGTTACAAACATAAACTTGTTGTTTAGTATTTGTTTCGTTCTGAGAAATGATCCATTAGGTAACATAATATATCTAACCGATTGAATAAAAAAAAAGCTTCAAGAATTCTGTTGAAGGAATGCCCTCTGTTTCACCGTAATCCATACGTCCTGTGATTCTTGATAACAGGATCAATCAGATGATTTGTTAGCTCCAAACACACTCATTCTTTCATGGATTTACCTACATATTCTTAATACCCGGCTGGAAAGAATCAATTTTATACAAATGTTGATCTCGCCTAAACGCGAACCTTTGGTTCGTGCTCTTCCTAACCCTAAGATCATAACATGTTAGTTATGATATTTATCGGGAACCCACATTTATGTTTAAAACAACAGAGAATTTGATCTATTTCACAGGAGTTTCTTTATGTTTCCATTTTCCGAATATGAACCTTTTTGGATATTTCTAACAATATCCAGTTTTATCCCTATTATGGCATTCTCAATTTCAGGAGCTTTGGCTCCTATAAGTAAAGGACCAGAGAAGCCCACTAGTTACGAATCTGGTATAGAACCCTTGGGGGATACTTGGATCCAATTTAGGATTCGTTATTATATGTTCGCTTTAGTGTTCGTTGTGTTTGATGTCGAAACAGTGTTCCTATATCCGTGGGCTATGAGTTTTGATATTGTGGGTATATCCACATTGATAGAAGTTTTTATTTTCGTGTTTATCTTAATTGTTGGTTTAGTTTATGCATGGCGAAAAGGAGCATTAGAATGGTTTTAACTTACAAGTTTTTGGGCGGTGGGAGAGAGGTAGAAGATTCCATAAAGTCAGTAATAAACCCTATAGAATCAGCTCTACTTGATCGAACAACTCAAAATTCAGTGATTTCAACTACCGTAAATGATCTGTCAAATTGGGCCAGACTCTCCAGTTTATGGCCGCTACTTTATGGCACTAGTTGTTGCTTCATCGAATTTGCTTCATTAATAGGTTCACGATTCGATTTCGATCGTTATGGTCTGGTACCAAGATCAAGTCCTAGACAAGCTGACCTCATTATAACAGCTGGCACTGTGACGATGAAAATGGCTCCTTCTTTGGTGAGATTATACGAACAAATGCCCGAACCAAAATATGTCATTGCTATGGGAGCCTGTACTATTACAGGAGGAATGTTTAGTACAGATTCTTATAGCACCGTCCGCGGAGTGGATAAGTTAATTCCGGTAGATGTCTATTTGCCGGGTTGCCCGCCTAAACCAGAGGCTATTATAGATGCTATAATAAAACTTCGTGAAAAGATAGCTCGAGAAATATATGAAGATAGGTTTGAGCCTCAACAAAGAAAGAGATTTTTCACTCTAAATCATGGGTTTCATGTTGTACCCAGTATGAATACTGAAAAAGAAGAACAACAAATTTTACATGAATTTACCGAACCTCCAATTGAATCGACTTTCGAGGTATTCTCCGAAATGCCCGAATCTATTTCAGGGATACCCCTTGAAAAATAAAGAATTAGGGAATGAAAAAATATTTAGTGGAAAGTAACGAATAGGAAATCCAATTTTTTGCAATTGCATAAAAAATGTTAACCCCCTATACAAATACCTTGACAAAAAGTGCTGATAAAATCAGGGGTCGATTATCTGCTTGGCTAGCCAAGCATAAGTTAGCTCATAGACCTTTGGGTTTTGATTATCAAGCCACAGAGACGTTACAGATAAAATCTGAAGATTGGGCTTCGATAGCCATCGCTTTATATGTTTACGGCTTTAACTATCTCCGTTCCCAGTGTGCCTATGATGTAGCACCAGGGGGATTATTGGCTAGTGTATATCATCTTACAAAAATAGATGATAATGCAGATCAACCTGAAGAGGTCTGTATAAAAGTTTTTGTCGCAAGGGAAGATCCCAGAATCCCCTCTGTTCTCCGTATTTGGAAAGGCGCTAATTGGCAAGAACGAGAATCTTATGATATGTTGGGAATCTTTTATGAAAGTCATCTATGTCTCAACCGTATATTGATGCCTGAGAGTTGGATTGGTTGGCCTTTACGCAAAGACTATATTGCACCTGATTTTTATGAGATACAAGATTCTTATTGAATAAGATAAATGTAAACAACCTTTACTTTTGCAAAGTTTTAGATCTAAAACTTTGCAGCATCTATTTCAGATGCTATGGAATAGAAAGGACCACAAACAAGGTTTGGTACATGTGTATTCCCGCACATTCATTGTATATCGAGACAGATGGATGAAAAAACTCTTTTGTTGGCGCACCACAAATGATGTACAACGAGCACGTTGAATGATTTACCACGAGCACGCTATTTACGAAAACGAAAGATTCAATTTGACTTTTACTAATTTGAGTTGAAAATAGATTCAATCTATTCCCACCGTCAAACCATACTTCTGAGTTTTTACTGATATATATATATATATATCCAAGGTATCCAGTTCAATTTGGAATAAAGAAGGAAAATAGAAACAGGGAAGTATAGAACGGAACATATTTAATACTACCCCGTACTAATACATACGGATACATATATCCGTATATAGATAGATATATCTATATCTATATCTGATGTATCGTTTTTTAAATGAGTCTGCATGCCAGGAACCAGATTTGAACTGGTGGCACGAGGATTTTCAGTCCTCTGCTCTACCAACTGAGCTATCCCGGCTCTTCTTTGTGCATCATCCTAGTGTAAACCCTGAACTTGTGTTAACTAATCCCCTTTCGAAAAAGGTCCATTTTACATCGGTAGGTCACCATTTGAAGGACTACAAACGAATAGGATTCATTACAATTCGACATCAGTATATGATATACATAGATCATATATATAGATATATGATCTATGATCAACTTGTTGTAATGTTTACAACATTCGTGTTTCTACTTTCTCCAAAGTAGTGGAATGATAGATAACAAGAATTAATATCTAAAAGAAAGTGAGAATTTGAACTTCTCGACAGAATTGGCAAAAAAAAAAGAATGATAAATCAGTATTTTGGAAATGAACCTGGGAATAGAGGGACTTGAACCCTCAAGGTCTAAAAAAACCGACGGATTTTCTTTCTACTGCAATTTACATTGTTGTTACTGGCATTGACATGTAGAATTGGACTCTATCTTTATTCTCGTCCAATCATTCATTCCAAAAACTGAGTGGACTTCTCTTTCTAGAGAAGTTCCTAAATTTCTTTTAGTTAATAGTTAACTAAGTATCGATTGATTGAGTTTTGAGTGATTGATGGTATTAATCACTTCTATTTATTTAAGCATAAATAAAGAGAATTTTATATAGAAAAAATATTGGATCAAATGATTTTGATTCGTTAGAAAAACTTCCATCGAGTCTCTGCACCTATCCCTCTCTAGGAGGAAAACTTTTATTCCTAGAAACCAGATTTGGCTCAGGATTGCCCATTCAAAATATATATATCCAAGGGTTCCCTGGATTTGGAAGCTATCACTTAGTACGTTTCCATACCAAGGCTCAATTCGATCAAGTCCGTAGCGTCTACCAATTCCGCCATATCCCCGTTCTCGGAAAACGAGATTAAAGTGTAATCTATCTCCTTCTACTATTTCTCTTTTATAAGAGTCATTAATTATATATTAATCTAATGGGTGGCATAAATGTGCCTTTTTACTCCCCTCTCTCTCGCCATCTCTACTTTCTGGCTGAGAATCATTATATTGTTTCTGTATTTTAAATGCAATGTAGTTATTTACTCTTTTCTAATTAGAAATAATGAAACGGTCACTATCAGTTGACTTTTTGTTCTCTTTCCCCCCCTTAAAAAAAAAATAGAAATTAAAGCAATCTTTCAATCTAATCTGGATTGCACTATTGAGTCTAGAATCGCTATAATTGTTAAGATCCCAAAGAAATTATGGATCGTGCACCAATGAGTATTGGATTATATCTCCCATTAATGCCTGCTTAGCTCAGAGGTTAGAGCATCGCACTTGTAATGCGATGGTCATCGGTTCGATCCCGATAGCTGGCTGTTTTACGTTCTTCCGTTGATTTCCCTATAACCAACAATATTTGGTTAGGACCAAAAAATAGGAAGAAAACTCTTTATCTTTCAATCGTTGGTCCACCAAGTAAGTTTCCACTAGTTAAGGGGATTCATTTTTGGAGAAATCCAAAAGGATTGCTCCGATCCAAACAAAATTGGAAACATTTTGTTCTTCGTATAAAATCATTCAAGTATTCGTACGGTTTATACTATTCCTCTTTCCAGCACTATTTTTTTCATTTCGCTAAGGAGTTTTTTTATGTCCCGTTATCGAGGACCTCGTATAAAACTAATACGTCGTCTGAACAATTTACCAGGGCTTACCAAATATAGAAGAGTTGATCGTGAGAAAGAGAAAAAATCTCGATATCGTATCCGCCTAGAAGAAAAACAAAAAGTGCGTTTTCATTACGGACTGACAGACCGACAATTACTTCAATATGTTCGTATTGCTAGAAGAGCCAAAGGCTCCACGGGACAGGTCCTATTGCAATTACTTGAAATGCGTTTGGATAATATTCTTTTTCGATTGGGTATGGCTCTCACCATTCCCGGAGCCAGACAATTGGTCAACCATAGACATATTCTGGTCAATGGCCGTATGGTAGATATACCGAGTTATCGTTGCAACCCCAAAGATGTGATTACTATAAAAAATCGACAAAGATCAATGAATATCATTACTAAAAATTTGGATCTGTCTAAAAAACATCAAGAAAGATCGAGACTCATCTCTAAGAGAATCATTAATCGGAAATTTATTCTCTTTTTCCGATTTAAAAAACATTTTATGAAGCATACAGTGCCATTTCATTTGACTCTTGATTCGTCACGATATAAAGGAGTACTTAAATATAAAGGAATAGTTAATCGAATAATAGATAGTACAGGGATTGGTTTAAACATTAATGAATTGTTGGTCATAGAGTATTTTTCCCGTCGAGCCTAAATTGAGAATGAAAATGAAGGATTTCTGGATATCTGGGCAATTACGCCCTTCTCCCTTCTCTCTCTACTCTCCCAAAGTACGCAAATAGAAAGTAGGTAAATAGATAGAATTGTTTCGTTATTTGGGTAAATCGATATTCTAAAATCATTCTGTAGGTTACATTATAATTTTGTTATTCATGATACATTGATTGTCCCCCCTTTTCTTTCAATATTTGTTTACTTTCCCATACCGCTGTTTATTTTCTTACACCAATTGTTGTATAATAGGATAGAACGGGAGTTGCGGGACAATGAGATAAACCCGATTGTGATTCAACAGATCAGGAAAATGATGGAAAAGAGAATAAGGTAAAGATACGGAAAGAGAGGGATTCGAACCCCCGGTAGACGTAAGCCTACATAGCAGTTCCAATGCTACGCCTTGAACCACTCGGCCATCTTTCCTATGAGATGCTATGCCTTGAATATAATCAATTAAAATTCAATTAAAGTAGTGGATAGCAAATTCTTTTTAGAGATTCTATTTGTTCATATACACAAAAACTTCTGGGGGAATAGAGTATTTGTTCAATCCCCGAAAACACAAAAGGGCATTTTACCAAAATTCCTCCTATTTTGGGAAATCCTCCTTTTTCTTTCTCAATCTGTCGATCTTATCTTATCCGGATTTATTATATGATCAAATTGGTAAATTTAGATAAATCGACTAATCCATTCCATATGATGAATGATATAATCATGATGATTCTTTATCATCATCGTGTCTGGCTAAGAATCGATTGGCCATGATCCGTCGTGCAAATTCTATCATAATAACCCTATTTTTTTTTTCTATAGTCTTTAACCCTGTATAAAAGAAGGGTTTTTTTAATAGGGGATTCTCTATTGTGCATCCGTCAATAGAATGAGCATACTTTCGAGTATTTTCTATCTATTCCTATTCAGAATAATGAATTCGAAATGTGCGTATATTTACGATTGGAAAATATATTTATTTTTTTTTATGGTATTGCGCACCGGAAAATAATTTTATTCATGGGATCATTTCCATATGGGGAATGAAGGAAATTTTTAAATCTCTAATTGACTATGCCTAGATCTCAGAAAAATTACAATTTTATCGATAAGACGTTCACAATTGTAGCGGATATATTATTGCAAATAATCCCGATGGCTTCAGGGGAAAAAGAGGCATTTACTTATTACAGAGATGGTGTGATTTGAATCATTTTCTCTTTTTTTTTTTATCCTTTTGCAAAAGGCGATTTAAGATATTGAGTCAAACAAAACTTACGCTTAGTGAAGGTGACTTTTAAACATAGAACAATCCCTTCTGTCGTGTATCCCCGATTGATGCAGCCTTAGATGCTTTGATCTTCTGAGATTCTGGTATCAAACGAAAGGTTACACCTATGTGATAGACTTTAACGGTCAAACCTATCGGATAGGCACGCATAGAGGAAAAAGCACTACGTGTGGTAATCGACAACACAAACGCTTCGTTATGATACACATTACTCCCCCCCTTTTTTTTGTTTTAAGGAGCTAATAGAAATGGTTAGGACAACAAACACCCATCTCGTTTGTACTTCGGATACCGATATCATAGAACCATCGGAGATTGTTGAAGTGACTAATCCCCAGAAAATACACTGCGTTAAGGACAAAGAAATTGTTAGAGGTTCTATTTGTAGTGCTAAGATCTTTGGTGTTAAGAAAAGAATCTTTGCAAGAAGGATGGCTAGAGATTTATCGCCAATACACTAGCCCCTATCAATTCATAATATAGGGTCTTTTCCAATTTCACGGATTACTTCCCTCAATATGTAGAAAAAGGAGGAGCCGTATGAGGTGAAAATCTCATGTACGGTTTTGAAGCGGAGATCATTTCGATCAAATGAACGACCGTCACGGATGTCAGCTCAATCCGAAGGGGAATATGCGGAAGCTTTACAAAATTATTATGAAGCTATGCGACCGGAAATTGATCCTTATGATCGAAGTTATATACTCTATAATATAGGTCTTATCCACACGAGTAATGGGGAGCATACCAAGGCTTTGGAATATTATTTCCAGGCATTGGAACGAAACCCATCTTTACCGCAAGCTCTTAATAATACGGCCTTGATCTGTCATTACGTGCGGCTATCTGTACTATAGAATGAATTCGTTTAGAACTACTACGGAGAACGACAGAAGAAGAGGCTTTCTACATATGCACCGTCCAAAGTCACGGGGTTTATCAGCTGTGGGAAAAAAGAACATTCCTCATAGGAGCCCAAATAGGAATGGATAAATAGAGCCTCAATATTCCATGGATAAAATCATTCAATTGATATGGAAAGCACCATAAAGATCAATTATTGAAAGTTTGGGCTGATACGATCAAATCTGCTCATTGACAAAAATAAGGAATCAACTTATGTAATAAAGTAGATTTACTAAGCTATTGAGCAGCGGTGTAGCATCAGATCCTAAAGATGTAAAGTACTCGCCTACCAGTTAGAGACGGAAAGTACTCTTAAAAATTTCTATACAGAAGTGAGATAGTTACCTCTCAAAAAGACTTCTATTTGGATAATCTGAAGTAGATATCTTCGTTTATATACTTCATCTTTCTGGGGGTGGGAGAAAAGAGAAAACCTTATTATTGATTCAAAGTGAGGTTTGAAACTCATGTCATTGACCCTTTCTGGCCCTTTGGTTAACTCTAACCCATTGCCAACGAATAATCTACTATTTTGTAAGTTTGGGTAAAGGACTACAGAACAGAATAGTGAATTGAGCCGTATGAGGTAGGAAACTCTCAAGTACGGTTCTATGGGAGGAAGACTTTTATAAGTTGACCCATCCCGACCGAGGAGAACAGGCCATTCGACAGGGAGATCCTGAAATTGCGGAGGCTTGGTTCAATCAAGCTGCTGAGTATTGGAAACAAGCTATAGCACTTGCCCCAAGCAACTACATCGAAGCACAAAATTGGTTAAAGATTACGGGGCGCTTTGGAGAATGAGAATCTCTGGTATGATCATACCAGAGAAATCGTTGGGATTATTTCGGAAGAAATCAATGGAATTATTTCATTGTAATTTCTCGAATTAGTCTTCCAACTGCATTGGCTTCTCATATCCTTGGAATATATTGACAATATAACAAGGAATACCTTTTGTGGATCGTTAATGAGAGAGATCTTTTGAATAGGGCCAAATCCGGGGATGTCTTTTATTAATGATCCATGAATAATAAAAAGTTATCGTTATTCATAAATGTGATCTGCGGGGGGTCCAGATATATGGGTAAATACAGCTGGATATGAATATAATAATGATCATTACACCAATAAATAGGTTTTTACGTTGGGCCGAATGATAAACGTTTTTTCAAACCCATAACGGTCCATTGGGCACATATTAGATATGTCATAATAAATTTGAACACCTGCCTCAGATCGACTTCCTATCATAGTTGCTCTAGTCATGAACTGGGAAATAAATAAAGAAAGGAACGAGTTGAGAACATATATATATCATTCAATAATTCCTTCCTGTTGGCGGGTTTTTCTTATGTCTCGTCTGGAAAGAGGGGAACTCAATGACTATTCGTTCACCGGAAACAGAAGTAAAGATCGTGGTGGAGAGGGATCCTATTAAAACCTCTTTTGAAAAATGGGCCAAACCTGGTCATTTCTCAAAGACGCTAACTAAGGGACCTAATACTACCACTTGGATCTGGAATCTACATGCTGATGCTCACGATTTTGATAGCCATACCAATGATTTGGAAGAGATCTCTCGCAAAGTATTTAGTGCTCATTTTGGTCAACTAGCCATCATCTTTATTTGGCTAAGCGGGATGTACTTTCACGGCGCTCGTTTCTCCAATTATGAGGCATGGTTGAGCGATCCTATTCACATCAAACCGAGTGCTCAGGTAGTTTGGCCAATAGTGGGTCAAGAAATTCTGAATGGGGATGTAGGCGGAGGTTTTCGAGGAATACAAATAACCTCCGGATTCTTCCAGATTTGGCGAGCATCAGGAATAACTAGTGAATTACAACTTTACTGCACCGCAATTGGTGCATTGATCTTTGCAGCGTTAATGCTTTTTGCTGGTTGGTTCCATTATCACAAAGCTGCTCCAAAATTAGCTTGGTTTCAAGATGTAGAATCCATGTTGAACCACCATTTAGCAGGGTTACTAGGACTTGGATCTCTATCTTGGGCAGGACACCAAGTACATGTTTCTTTACCTATTAACCAACTCCTAGATGCTGGAGTTGATCCTAAAGAGATACCGCTTCCTCATGAATTTATTTTAAATCGCGATCTTTTAGCCCAACTCTTTCCCAGTTTTGCTGAGGGGTTGACCCCATTTTTCACCTTGAATTGGTCGGAATATTCGGATTTTTTGACTTTTCGTGGAGGACTCAATCCGGTAACAGGAGGTCTATGGCTGACCGATACTGCGCATCATCATTTGGCTATTGCAATTCTTTTTATTATTGCTGGTCATATGTATAGGACTAATTGGAGTATTGGCCATAGCCTCAAGGAAATTTTGGAAGCTCATAAAGGCCCATTTACAGGAGAGGGTCATAGAGGTCTTTACGAGATTTTAACTACCTCGTGGCATGCTCAATTAGCTCTTAACCTAGCTATGTTAGGATCTTTAACTATTGTTGTAGCTCACCACATGTATTCCATGCCTCCCTATCCATACCTTGCTATTGACTATGGTACACAGCTCTCTCTGTTCACACACCATATGTGGATTGGTGGGTTTCTGATAGTTGGGGCTGCTGCACATGCAGCTATTTTTATGGTAAGAGACTATGATCCAACTACTCAATACAACAATCTATTAGATCGTGTTCTTAGACATCGTGATGCAATTGTATCACACCTCAACTGGGCATGTATATTCTTAGGCTTCCATAGCTTTGGTTTGTATATTCATAATGATACTATGAGCGCTTTAGGGCGTCCTCAAGATATGTTTTCAGATACTGCTATACAATTACAACCCATTTTTGCTCAATGGATACAAAACACTCATGCTTCAGCACCTAGTTTAACAGCTCCTGATGCTACAGCGAGCACGAGCTTAACCTGGGGGGGTGGTGATTTGGTAGCAGTAGGTAATAAAGTGGCTTTGTTACCTATTCCATTAGGAACCGCGGACTTTTTGGTACATCATATTCATGCTTTTACTATCCATGTGACTGTATTAATATTACTTAAAGGTGTCTTATTTGCCCGTAGCTCTCGTTTAATACCCGATAAAGCAAATCTTGGGTTTCGCTTTCCTTGTGACGGACCTGGGAGGGGAGGAACATGCCAAGTATCTGCCTGGGATCATGTTTTCCTGGGGTTATTCTGGATGTACAATGCAATTTCAGTAGTAATATTCCATTTTAGCTGGAAAATGCAGTCCGATGTTTGGGGTAGTATAAGTGATCAAGGAGTGGTAACTCATATCACGGGAGGAAACTTTGCGCAGAGTTCTATTACAATTAATGGGTGGCTTCGCGACTTTTTATGGGCACAAGCCTCTCAGGTAATCCAATCTTATGGTTCTTCATTATCTGCATATGGTCTTTTATTCTTAGGTGCTCATTTTGTTTGGGCATTTAGTTTAATGTTCTTATTCAGTGGCCGTGGGTATTGGCAAGAACTCATTGAATCCATCGTTTGGGCTCATAACAAACTGAAGGTTGCTCCTGCTATCCAGCCCAGAGCCTTGAGCATTGTCCAAGGACGTGCTGTAGGAGTAGCCCATTACCTTCTGGGTGGAATCGTCACAACATGGGCGTTCTTCCTAGCAAGAATTATTGCAGTAGGATAATGGCTAGGAGGATTTGAAAAGCATTATGGCATCAAGATTTCCAAAGTTCAGCCAAGGCTTGGCCCAGGACCCAACTACTCGTCGTATTTGGTTTGGTATTGCTACCGCACATGATTTTGAGAGTCATGATGATATGACCGAGGAACGCCTTTATCAGAACATTTTTGCTTCTCATTTCGGTCAATTAGCCATAATCTTTCTTTGGACCTCTGGTAATTTGTTCCACGTGGCTTGGCAAGGCAATTTCGAAGCGTGGGTACATGACCCCTTACATGTAAGACCTATCGCTCATGCAATTTGGGATCCTCATTTTGGTCAACCTGCTGTAGAAGCCTTTACCCGAGGAGGTGCTCCCGGTCCGGTCAATATTGCTTATTCCGGTGTTTATCAGTGGTGGTATACCATTGGCTTACGCACTAATGAAGATCTTTATAGTGGAGCTCTTTTCTTACTATTTATTTCTGCGCTTTTTTTAATAGCGGGTCGGCTCCATCTACAACCTCGATGGAAACCAAGTGTTTCATGGTTTAAAAATGCCGAATCTCGTCTCAATCATCATTTGTCGGGGCTCTTCGGAGTCAGTTCTTTGGCTTGGACGGGACATTTGATTCATGTAGCTATTCCTGAATCAAGGGGGGAGCACATTAGATGGGGTAATTTCTTAAATATATTACCACATCCCCAGGGTTTAGAACCCCTTTTTACAGGTCAGTGGAATCTTTATGCTCAAAATGCTGATTCCAGTAGTCACTTATTCGGTACCTCGCAAGGGGCGGGAACTGCTATTCTAACTCTTCTCGGAGGGTTCCACCCACAAACCCAAAGTTTGTGGCTGACTGATATAGCTCACCATCATTTAGCTATTGCGTTTGTTTTTCTCATTGCTGGTCATATGTATAGAACCAACTTTGGGATCGGACACAGTATAAAAGATATTTTAGAAGCGCATATTCCTCCGAGAGGTCTATTAGGCCGCGGACATAAGGGTCTTTATAATACAATCAATAACTCTCTTCACTTTCAATTGGGTCTTGCTCTAGCTTCTTTGGGGGTTATTACCTCCTTAGTAGCTCAACACATGTATTCTTTGCCTGCTTATGCATTCATAGCACAAGACTTCACTACCCAAGCTGCATTGTATACTCATCATCAATACATTGCCGGATTCATTATGACAGGAGCATTTGCTCATGGAGCTATATTCCTCATTAGGGATTATAATCCAGAACAAAATAAGGATAATGTATTGGCCAGAATGTTGGAGCATAAGGAAGCTATAATATCCCATCTAAGTTGGGCTAGTTTATTCCTAGGATTCCATACCTTAGGACTTTATGTTCATAACGATGTTATGCTTGCTTTTGGTACTCCGGAAAAACAAATCTTGATCGAGCCTATATTTGCTCAGTGGATACAATCTGCTCATGGTAAAACCTTATATGGTTTTGATGTACTCTTATCCTCAGCGAATGATCCTGCATTCAATGCCGGTAAAAGCATATGGTTACCAGGTTGGTTGAATGCTATTAATGATAATAGCAATTCACTGTTCTTAACAATTGGTCCTGGAGACTTTTTGGTTCATCATGCTATTGCTCTAGGTTTGCATACAACTACACTAATTTTAGTGAAAGGTGCTTTAGATGCCCGCGGTTCTAAGCTAATGCCAGATAAGAAAGATTTTGGTTATAGTTTTCCTTGTGATGGTCCAGGGCGGGGAGGTACTTGCGATATCTCGGCCTGGGATGCTTTTTATTTGGCAGTATTCTGGATGTTGAATACCATTGGATGGGTTACTTTCTATTGGCATTGGAAGCATATCACATTATGGCAGGGTAATGTAGCTCAATTTAATGAGTCTTCCACTTATTTAATGGGGTGGTTAAGAGATTATCTCTGGTTAAACTCTTCACAACTTATTAATGGATACAATCCTTTTGGGATGAACAGTTTATCTGTCTGGGCGTGGATGTTCTTATTCGGACATCTTGTTTGGGCTACTGGATTCATGTTTCTTATTTCCTGGCGTGGATATTGGCAGGAACTCATTGAAACTCTCGCATGGGCTCATGAACGCACACCATTGGCTAATTTAATTCGATGGAGAGATAAGCCAGTAGCTCTTTCCATTGTTCAAGCACGATTGGTTGGATTAGCCCATTTTTCCGTAGGTTATATATTCACCTATGCAGCTTTTTTAATTGCCTCTACATCGGGCAAATTTGGTTAATTCTTTTTCATCAAATCGAGTAAGTATTAAGATTATGGATATATTGAATAATTTGATATATCTATAATTTCTCTGCATAGAAAGAAAGAGTAATCAACCACATATTTCTTCATCTTAAATCTGATCTCTATTTTTTATTCCTGTATACTAACTGGCAGAAATTATGACAAGAAAATGTCTCATTCAGAGAGAGAAAAAGAAACAAAGATTGGAACAGAAATACAAATTAATTCGTCAATCCTTGAAGAGAGAGATAAGAGAAGTTTCATCATTGGATGAAAAATTGGAAATTCATAGAAAATTACAATCTTCACCGCGTAATAGTGCACCCACACGTCTTCATCGCCGTTGTTCTTCGACTGGAAGACCTAGAGCCAACTATAGAGACTTTGCGTTGTCCGGATATATATTGCGCGAGAGGGCTCACGCATGTTTGTTGCCCGGGATAACCAAATCGAGTTGGTAGGAGGAAAAAAAATATTTTTAGGGTTATGAAAACGTCTCTTGCCCTCTATATATAGAGGGAGGGAAGAGACGTTTTCAACGGTTGTTGGGTGTACACGTTGCATGTATTGTATAATACACAAAATAATGGGATAAATAGGATATCCCATTATAGCGCGGGGTAGAGCAGTTTGGTAGCTCGCAAGGCTCATAACCTTGAAGTCACGGGTTCAAATCCCGTCTCCGCTAGAACACAAGAAGAAGGGCATTCTCCGTGGAGAATGGAATGAGAAGTCTCAAAGAGATATGATCAACCCAAGAACTATTCCTTTGTGCTATTCCATTTTTTGATGGGCGGGTAGCGGGGATCGAACCCGCATCTTCTCCCTGGCAAAGAGAAATTTTACCATTAAACCATACCCGCATTTGACTCGTTCTTGGTATCAATAGTATATAAACCTATTTATGCATAGGTTTATTTTATGCAATAATGGGGAAATAGCCCCCCCCCTTGAGCACTTTCATTTGGTTTCTTGGGACTTGTCTGAAATGCCCTTCCGAACTATAATGTCCTCCGGGGAGGGGAGGAGAGTTTCAACCCAAAAGATCTTAGAAGATATCTAAGATATAAAAGAATTAAGGATACCTACTAAAAGTACTAATCCAATCCATAATGATACACCTGAAAATAAAAAATTTTTGCTACTTGACCAACCATTAGGAGAGGCAAGTGTGACAGGTACACCAATCACTAGCAGAATTGAAATTGCAATTAATGCAAACACAGACGATTGGAAAGCAATAGTCATGGTTGTAATCTTAAAAGTTTCCAACAGATTCAATAAACTATACCATCCGATCCCTATCCGGTCAAATTGTAATCAAATGCACTACGGGTTCTATTCGATCATAAATTCCTCGATCTTAAAAACTACTTTTTTTATCAATCTTATTTTATTTGAGTGGTAGGGAAAAGATAAAAAATTTCGTTTCATTTTGAAATTGTGAAAATGTCATTACAACATACATAAATATAACTGTGAATATGTACGCAGAGAGATGCACCTCTGCATATTTGATAGAATATGCATCTATGCGTATGTCATATGCATACATGGATATATGCATGTCTAATTATGACATTAGGCATATAGCCTTCGGATATTATATGAAGGAGCAAAAACTAAGGTGTCTTCACCCGGGAGAGATGGCCGAGTGGTTGATGGCTCCGGTCTTGAAAACCGGTATAGTTTCAAAAACTATCGAGGGTTCGAATCCCTCTCTCTCCTTTTGTTCGTTGAACAATTTGACTCATCAATCCAGTATCAAAAAAAGGCTGGCTATCTATCTATATATTGATATAGATAGATAGCTCGAGTATAGCCAAGCTACAAGGATTCAGTTAGTTGGAAGGAAAATAGCTGAAATATATCCCGCCTGCCAACATTGACAATCAAATTCAATTGGTTTGATTTTAATATGGACAAGTTTTATCACTTGTTTAATTAAGTGGGGTCATGGAAAGAACAGGTTCAAAATCACGATCAATTCCTTTCTCAAATCCCGCTGCAGCTGCACGAGCCCTTCCTGCATGCCACAAATGACCTACGAAGAAAAAAAATCCCAAAACAAAATGGGAGGTGGATAACCAACTTCGGGGAGAGACATAATTTACCGCATTAATTTCGGTGGCTACGCCACCCACGGAATTCAAAGAACCTAAGGGAGCGTGAGTCATATATTCTGCCGAACGTCGTTCTTGCCAGGGCTGTATGTCCTTTTTCAATTTACTCAAGTCCAACCCATTAGGGCCCCTTAGGGGTTCCAACCAAGGGGCACGGAGATCCCAAAAGCGCATTGTTTCTCCTCCAAAGATAATTTCTCCAGTAGGAGAACGCATAAGATATTTACCTAAACCAGTAGGTCCCTGGGCAGATCCCACACTAGCTCCAAGCCGTTGATCTCTTACTAGAAAAGTAAATGCTTGAGCCTGAGAGGCCTCTGGGCCAGTAGGCCCATAGAATTCACTAGGATAAGCTGTATTGTTGAACCAAACGAAACAACAAGCAATGAAACCAAACACAGCGAGAGCGCCTAGGCTATAGGACAAGTAAGCTTCTCCGGACCATACAAACGCGCGGCGAGCCCATGCAAAAGGTTTTGTTAAGATATGCCATATACCGCCGAAGATACAAATCGAACCTAACCATACATGTCCCCCGATTATATCTTCTAGATTGTCTACGCTAACGATCCATCCCTCTCCCCCAAAAGGGGACTTAAGTAAATAACCAAATATAACACTTGGGTTAAGTGTTATGTTTGTAATTCTTCTTACATCTCCACCGCCGGGAGCCCAGGTATCATATACACCACCGAAATACAAAGCCTTGAGCACTAGGAGGAAAGCGCCAACACCTAGCAAGATTAGGTGAATACCCAAAATTGTGGTCATTTTGTTCCTATCTTTCCATACATAACCAAAGAATGGAAAAGATTCTTCCAAAGTTTCGGGTCCGACGAGTGCATGATAAATACCACCAAAACCTAAAACTGCGGAAGAAATTAAGTGAAGTACTCCAGATACAAAGTAGGGGAAAGTGTCCACAATTTCCCCACCAGGGCCGACTCCCCATCCTAGAGTAGCTAGATGGGGAAGTAAAATCAAGCCTTGTTCATACATAGGCTTTTCCGGTACAAAATGAGCCACTTCAAATAGGTTCATTGCTCCGGCCCAGAATACAATTAATCCGGCATGAGCAACATGAGCCCCAAGTAATTTACCCGACAAATTGATAAGCCGCGCATTACCAGCCCACCAAGCAAAACCAGTGCTTTCTTGGTCACGACCAGCTAAAGCTAGGGTTCCATTAAAGAGCGTTTCCACGGGGTAGAACCTCCTCGGGGAATATAAGGTTTTCATGAGGCTGATCCTGAGCTGCCATCCAAGCACGAATACCTTCGTTCAAGAGAATATTTTTTGTGTAGAAAGTCTCAAATTCAGGATCTTCTGCTGCACGGATCTCCTGGGAAACAAAATCATAGGCACGTAAGTTTAGAGCTAGACCAACTACGCCAATGGCACTCATCCATAAACCGGTCACTGGCACAAATAACATGAAGAAATGTAACCAACGTTTATTGGAAAAAGCAACCCCAAATATTTGGGACCAGAACCGGTTAGCAGTTACCATTGAATAAGTCTCTTCAGCTTGAGTTGGGTTAAAAGCACGGAATGTATTTGCACCATCACCGTCTTCAAATAAAGTATTTTCTACGGTGGCACCGTGAATAGCACATAGAAGAGCAGCACCCAATACTCCGGCAACTCCCATCATATGAAAAGGATTCAAGGTCCAATTATGAAAGCCTTGAAAAAAGAGGATGAAGCGGAAAATAGCGGCTACACCGAAACTAGGCGCGAAGAACCAACCAGACTGGCCTAAGGGATAGATCAGGAATACAGAAACAAAAACAGCAATCGGGGCAGAGAACGCAATTGCATTATAAGGTCTCAATTGTACAGATCGAGCGAGTTCAAATTGGCGTAACATGAAGCCTATTAGACCAAAAGCACCATGAAGAGCAACAAAGGTCCATAGGCCACCTAATTGGCACCAACGAGTAAAATCTCCTTGTGCTTCGGGACCCCATAATAGCAGCAAAGAATGCGCTAAACTATTAGCTGGAGTAGAAACTGCAGCAGTCAAAAAATTACAACCTTCCAAATAGGAACTGGCCAATCCGTGAGTATACCATGAAGTCACAAAGGTTGTACCCGTAAACCATCCACCTAGGGCAAAATAGGCACAAGGAAAAAGCAATAGACCGGACCAACCCACAAAAACAAAACGGTCTCTGCGTAGCCAGTCATCCATAGTATCAAATAAAGTTTTTTCTTCTTTGGAAGACTTTCCAAGGGCTATAGTCATAATAATCCTCCTATTTAGCTATTTCGACCATTTCTGAGCACCCTATCTAATAGTAGAATCAAAAGGTATACGAAGGTTCGCCCATCTACGAATTCTTCATCCATGATCCCTTTCAACAAAATGGGCCCAAAGATTCCTTGTTGGTATAGAGATTCCTGAACTGGACCAATCCAATATTGGTAAATGCAGGATAACCCGAAGTTTTGATATTCAGTTTTTGAATGATCTTCAAATCACTTGAAGAATGCAATAACGGAAACGGAACAACTTGCGGGGGGGGGCAGGTGAGCTTTTTGCGTCTTCCCAGCTCTTCAACAGATTCTATTCACAATATTCATTCGATTCAATATTTTTGATTCATTCTTAGTTCTCCTTCTAGATTGACGAAATTAATACGAATCTTTATATCAATCTCATAGATAAATCTCTATGTTCATTTTTTAACACTACATTTTTGATGTGAGCGAATAGGAACAAGAAGGAGTAGATATTTTTTTAACTCATGGAGTTAAATAAAATAACTCCATTCGTTCTTCTACTTCTATATGAAGGAGAAAGCAGAGCATTCAGTCCACAAACAAATATTGGGTTCTTCCATCAAAAATTAAGAGAATTCCGATGGAATTTAAGATTCGCTTTCAAAATGCCCCTCAAATTTCAATATCAGAATAGCTCATATATTCATAACTCAATAGGTCAGGTTCACTTACTTCTTCCTCTTCTTTACTTCTTTTTATCTGGAAGAAGTAGGATACAGAAAATGTAGAATGCTTTGGTAGTATGGCATTAGGCTTCCATAATATATGCCTCAAAAATGAGGAAGATGAAGAAAACTATGCCTAATCCTAAACCATTGCTCATCCTATAGCAGCAATAGGAAGAATAAAGTTTTTATTGCTATAGATAGTAATAAGCCCTTATTCATATTAGATGTTTTATTCTATCATAACAAACATTAACCCTAATACCCATTATAGGGGGTGGTCATTGTCTTGGTATTCTGCTTTAATCTCGCCTGTCCATTGAAAAAAGAAAGGCTTACTTGTAAGAACCTTTAAAGGAGCCCTTTATCGGGCTTGAACCGATGACTTACGCCTTACCATGGCGTTACTCTACCACTGAGTTAAAAGGGCTTGTGCTCATTTCATTTCATTATGAATTAATTAGTCTACTATATATCTAGTATATATGAGTATACCAAAATGGATCCACGGATAAATCAATTTGCATATGGGTAGATATCGATCTACTTAATTGTTCCAGGGCCAATCATGTTTTAATCGTATCAATTAGTTATAATTAAACCTATTAGAATAATAAATTGATGGAGCTATTCCTATTTAATCCGGTCATAAAAAGGTGACATCTGTACCCTACAATTCTCAGGGAGGAACTATACGCTCCATTACTTCTCAACCTATGGGAAGGGTAATCTTATTAAGATTTTTAACGGGATTACCCTTATCCTACCCGTCTGTCTATCACTCAGATCTACGCACGAGATTTTTTACATCAGAGAGAGATTGATATTTCCAATATTGATTATTCGGAAATAACCAGTTTTTAGAAGTTGTGCCCTATTCTGATCTGTTCTATGTGGGCCATTATTGGATCAGGACCCTTTTGATCGATTTTTTAACAGATCTAATCTCGAGTAAATAACTTTGAAGAAAAGGCCCTAGGTTAAGAAGGAACAAATATAACTCCCTTGTTCCTCCAAAACCAATTGAAATTCCGTAATATGGCTAATCAAAGGGATCCTTTATTAATATAAACGCAATATCGGGGCATTTCCTTTTCCCTTAGATCATTGTTCAACCTTTTGATTCAATGGGACGTATAGGTATATTTGTACCAATGCGCAAACGATGCTGTGATCATTATAAATCGATATCTATAAACAACTTCCAATTTGGGTGAACTTTTTATTTCTTAAAAAAGAAATTGATGAACAATAGAATAAGAGGAATGTTAAATCACTAACATACATAAGATTAGTTCTTTCTTGCTTCTACTGTTGACAATTTCATAGAGATTTGAATATAATTATGATAGGCGGGCCCCTATCGTCTAGTGGCCCAGGACATCTCTCTTTCAAGGAGGCAACGGGGATTCGACTTCCCCTAGGGGTATTATGCTATAAAGTCTTTAGCCTACCATACAAAATGAGTATCCTAAAGACTTTGAATTTATGGTTCCTGGGTCGATGCCCGAGTGGTTCATGGGGACGGACTGTAAATTCGTTGTGCAATATGCCGACGCTGGTTCAAATCCAGCTCGACCCAATATAAACATGGTCCCTCCATAATAGATTTATGTAAGTCTCTGGCATCGATGAAAGAAAGGGTAGTTCGTTTTTGAACTACCGATGTATCTGTGTTATGCATGTGTATGCATAGACATAATGGAACGAAGTGATACTGAAATGAAGACATCCAATGTTTTATTGATCCGGCAGTAACATAATGTATTACTGTGGATTAGTTAGCGGGCGATCTATTGGGATTGTAGTTCAAGATAAATTGGAACTTTTCCTTTTCTTTATGTTGGTGAGAGCTACGTAAAAAGGGTGCATCAGGATAAATGAATTTTAACGCGGGAGAATTCCTGTTCTGTCTGTCGTTTGTTTTTAGGGCTAATGACGGCTATTAGCCGATACATATTCTTGCTATATACTATTGTCGTGTCTAAGTATAACTCAAGGTAGCAACATGTGATTCTTTAAATAGAACCCATTTCATGCTAGACCGTCCCCGATGTGCTTTTATTGCATCCGCGTGTTTATTGGGGTCTATGTCTATTCAGGCCTTGTTCGTCTCTTGTACCACTGTGGTAAATTCACCAACCTCTATAGGTTATTTTAGTTAAGTATTGATAACTGCAATTTGCCCCCATATTTGCGATTGTGAACTTGTTCGCAGATCCTATCACAATAAAGATGATAAATTATATGATTTTTGTGAATCTACCCGATCAGTAGGATCGATTCCTTCAATATGTATTATGAGAGTACTTAATGTATGTAAGTTTTTATTATGGATTGGTCTTATCAAAATAAGGAATAAATCAGTGGATATAATCCATCAGAGAAATCTTCATCATACTTTTGTGTCCTTCAAATCGGCACAGATGAATCATAATCTTTATGATGATTCAATTTTTGACCATATCTATAAAATGAGTTTTGCCCAATAAGATTTTTATTACCTTAAAATGTTTATCTTAAGGCATTGGAACCATATGGGCGGGACAATGGGCGGAACTGCTAGATCCAGTATGAATAAAGGATAATAGCATGTTATACTATTTCACTTCTATTGAAGAATCAATGAAATTTGTTAGTATATTCCGTTAATCTAATTGATCCTATTGATTGAACCTCATCCTTTAAGGATTCAATCCATTTTGGGATCTCAAAAAATCTATGAGATCAAATCTCGAGTTATTGTAAAACGAAGGGAAAATCAATCATGGAAGTAAATATTCTTGCATTTCTTGCTGTTGCATTGTTCATTTCAGTCCCTACTGCTTTTCTAATCATTATTTACGTAAAAACGATCAGTGGAAGCAATTAACTTGTATTACAGCGCTTTTTGATCACTAAAGCATCCATAGAAATGCTATGGATCATGAGGCGGAAAAAAGTGATAAAGGTCCCGGGTAGAGATTAATGTGTATAAGTACTTACTACTTATACACATTAATCTCTAGAGAGCAATAAATCATTGCTTGAATAGCAAATGTAGGATTAGGCCTAATAAGAAATCAAGGCTAGTAGCTTTTTTTATTTATGTATTCCATAACTGTTGTGTAAACAGAACAGAGGTGTAGGTTATGAATATGTTGTTAACATGTTTATAATAGTCTTTTTTACAGATCCACTAATAGTACATAGTGGATATGAAACTGTAAATTACATAAGAAAAAATAGTTTCTATGGGGTAGAAAGGCTATATGGCTAAGACGGATCAATGCAAGCAATGTGCACGTTTCAGTTTCTCCAGGCTAGAAAGGATTTACATTGAATCGGATCAATTTTCAATTATCCGATGAAAACATATGAAAACGTACACTATTTTGTTTTGATTCCTACTATTTCAGCTTCCTATATATAAGTTCTATATATAACTAATATTTTTACGATAACTCTTATCGTAAAAATATTATTCTTCGTTGGAGTCGAATAGAACTATGGACTCATCCTAGGGAAGAGAAGAACTAGTTGAATGAGTGAGGAAGAATGTAAGAGTAAAATCCAAGAAAGATTAAGGTAAATCTCTCTCTGCATATCCGCAAAGGATAAGCTTCATAAATACAAGAATATATTATTTTAGCTATATGACCGAGGATTCAGTATTACGTACAAGATCTTTATGAAACTGGAAATAGTATTATTCCAGAATGATTTGAAACGAGGCAATTGCTTAGAAAATGAACCATATATATATATATATATTATAATCCACTTCTACCCCATACTACGAGTGAAAGCGAAAATGTAAAAACTACCATTAGAGCAGCCCAAGCGATATCGACTATATCCATACCAATGCCTCAATTTGCAAAAATAATAATATGATAATCATTAATTACTGATGATAAGAGAACTAATCAGGATAGTGCAAAGTGTAAATCATCCACCTTCCCATTTAAAACTGACTAGTAAATATTAGATATTTAGCATTCCATTTGTTTATTAGAACTAGTTACTATAGAAATTGTCTATAGTATCGCACATCCACGACAAAAAGAAACAACATTCTATAGGTTCTATTGGGTAATATGGGGCAGCACAAGTTATCCGCAAAAATGATGGAATGGAATTCCCAATTTTTTTGCTTTTATTCTGCTCTGTTTACTGTTCACTCTAACATAGGAAGGGGCACTCGGATTTGAATCCAAGGTAGAATATTTTGAGTCCCCTGACCACTAGGCTTTGTCGTATAGGGAATTGGCAGTCCCCCTATCAATAATGCGTGTCGTATGGGGTCGGATAGAGGGTTTACAGTATCCCAATTTTCAACTTTCTCATGTTGCCAACCTAATACCAATAGGGGCAAATATTCAATATAGAATAAAGAATAGGCGACACCCAGATTCGAACTGGGGATGGGAGATTTGCAGTCTCCTGCCTTACCGCTTGGCCATGTCACCAACCATAGATCCGCATTTCTTTCTCGATTAAAGGATAATAGGAAATCCTTCCTTGAGTCAACTAGAAAAGAAATAAAAAGTCTCAAGGGACCTTTTCCTTTTCTTATCATTTTAGAATGATCTATCTGGATATGGGTGGAATTCCACGGGATATAGTGAACGAAATATACATCTCAATTTCTGTCAGATTGATTCATATGGATCAATAAGAAATAAATAACGAAATAAACTTCTGAATTTATGGACGATAAACTTCCAATGCGCTTAGATGGAAATAAGGCACCATTTACAATCCCCGAATTTGGTAAAATACAGTTTGAGGGATTTTGTCGTTTCTTGGATCAAGGCTTAATAGAAGAACTACACAAATTTCCAAAAATTGAGAGTTCGGATAAAAGACTAGAATTTAGTCTTTCTGGGAATAGATATGAATTAGAAAAACCTACCATTAAAGAGAGAGATGCTGTCTACAAATCCCGTACATATTACTCTAGATTATGCGTACCAGCAAAGGTTATTCAAAGAACTTGTCAAGATATACATGAACAAGATGTATTTCTTGGAAAAATCCCTTTAATGAGTTCCAAAGGATTTTTTGTAGTAAATGGAAATTATAGAGTCGTGGTCAATCAAATATTAAGAAGTCCCGGTATTTATTACCGTTCAAAAATAAAAAATAATGAACTTATTTATACTGGTACGATAATCTCAGATTGGGGAGGAAGATCAAGATTAGAGATCGATGAAACAGGAAGGTTATGGGTTTTTGTAAGAAAAAAACAAAAAATATCTATTCTACTTCTATTATTGGCTATGGGTCTTGATCTCCAAGATATTCTCTACAATGCTCCCCTGCTCAATAAATACATTCGTTCTGGGGGACCTGAACGTAAGGCATATCGGGAGTTAGAAGCTATGAGAAGGGAAGATGCCCTTTTGGAGTTTTATAAAAAACTCTCTGGTCCCGATGAAGTAGAGGACAGTGACGATGAAGAAGAAACGAATGACGATTTCGTATTTTCCGAGTCTGAATGTAAAGAATTACAAGAGAAGTTTTTCTCACAAAAGTGTGAATTAGGAAAGATCGGTAGGCGAAATCTAAACAAAAAACTGAATCTTAATATCCCCGAGACCGAGATCTTTTTATTACCACAAGATCTATTGGCTGCTGTTGATTATCTTATTAGAGTTCGATTTGGAGGGGGAACGTTGGATGATATAGATCATATTCAGAATAAACGTATACGTTCTGTGGCAGATTTATTACAAATTGAATTTGAATTTGCCCTTCTGCTTTTAGAACAAACAGTGAAAACAACTCTGATGATAAGGCGTTCATCAACTGAACCAACTCCTAATGACTTAGTAAAGTCAAGACCATTAACAAAAACTTTTCAAGAATTTTTTGGTTTACACCCCTTATCGCAGTTTTTGGATCAAACTAATCCATTGGCCGAAATAGTTCATAGCCGAAAATTGAGTCATTTAGGCCCTGGGGGGTTAACACCTCGAACTGCTACTTTCCGGATCCGGGATATTCATCCTAGTCATTATGGACGTATTTGTCCAATTGCGACGTCCGAAGGAAAGAACGCTGGACTTGTCGCATCGTTATCTATTTACGCAACGCTGGGTCCTTATGACTCTTTACAGACTCCATACTATAATATATCTGAGAGATCAAAAGAAGAAATGGTTTATCTATTACCTGGAGAAGATGAAAGCTATCGGATAGCTACGGGTGATCATTTGGCGTTAAATCATGGTATTCAAGAGGAACAGGTTACTCCAGCTTTTTATCAACAAGAATTTTTAGTTCTTGCATGGGAGCAAATCGATTTCAGGAATATTTATCCGAACCAATACTTTTCCGTTGGAGTTTGCCTTGTTCCTTTTCTTGAACATAATGACGCAAATCGTGCTTTAATGGGTTCCAATATGCAGCGTCAAGCAGTTGCATCATTTCAACCTGAAAAATGCATTGTCGGAACTGGCTTGGAAGGTCAAGCAGCTCTAGATTCAGGAAGTGTAGCTATAGCCACACAAAAAGGAAGCATCAAGTATATTGATGCTGGAAGCATCACTTCATACGGTTATCGAAACACTAGAAAAAAAATAAAAAGAACAGAATTGGCCCTATATCAACGTTCTAATAGCAATACTTGTATACATCAAAAACCTCGGATTCGTCAAGGGCAATGTGTAAAGAAAGGACAAATTCTGGCGGACGGCGCGGCTACAGTAGGGGGGGAGCTCTGTTTGGGAAAAAACATCTTAGTGGCTTATATGCCATGGGAGGGCTTCAATTTTGAAGACGCAGTGGTTATTAGTGAACGTCTGGTATATGAAGATATTTATACTTCTTTCCAGATCGTAAGATATGAAATTGGAATATATATGAAGAGCGAGGGCCCCGAGATAATCACTAGGGAAATACCTCGTTTAGATGCTCATTCACTCCGTCATTTGGACAAAAACGGCCTTGTAAAGCTAGGATCTTGGATAGAACCAGGTGATGTTTTAGTTGGTAAATTGACGCCTCAAACAGCTAAGGAATCCTTATATACTCCAGAAGAAAGATTATTACACGCCATATTCGGTATTGAGCTCTCTAATGCAAGAGAAAATTGTCTTAAAGTACCAGTAGGTGTAAGAGGTCGAGTTATCGATGTGAGATGGATCCGTAAAAAAGATCACTATGGCGATTCTATAAAAGAAATCCATGTATATATCTTACAAAAACGTAAGATAAAAGTGGGTGATAAAGTAGCTGGAAGGCACGGTAATAAAGGTATTATTTCCATAGTTTTGCCCAGACAAGACATGCCATATTTGCAAAATGGAACACCAGTGGATATGATATTAAATCCATTAGGGGTGCCCTCACGAATGAATGTAGGGCAGATCTTTGAATGTTTGCTGGGTTTAGCAGGGAAACTGATGAACAAACATTATAGAATAGCCACTTTTGACGAAAGGTACGAGCAAGAGGCTTCAAGAAAACTAGTGTTTTCTGAACTTTATAAAGCTAGTGAGCGAACAACTAATCCATGGGTATTTGAACCTGATCATCCTGGAAAACATAGATTAATTGATGGAAGAACAGGAGAGGTTTTTGAACAACCTGTTACAATAGGAATAGCTTATATGTCAAAATTATGCCATCAAGTGGATGACAAAATCCATGCACGTTCTAGTGGACCTTATGCACGGGTTACGCAACAGCCTCTTAAAGGAAGATCCAGACGAGGAGGGCAACGAGTAGGAGAAATGGAAGTTTGGGCTCTAGAAGGGTCTGGTGTTGCTTATAACTTACACGAGATGGGTACTCTTAAATCTGACCATATTGACAGTCGTAAAAGAATACTTGGCGCCATTCTTACTGGAGAACCAATACCTAAACCAGAACCAGACACTACTCCCGAATCTTTCCGATTGCTTATTCGGGAATTACGATCTTTAGCTCTAGACTTGAACCATGCTATTATATCCACAAAAGATTTTCAGATAGATAGGAAGCAAATTTAATCAAAATTTAGAAAAATCTTTGTTTTCTGATTCTATAGTTTATACTATTCCACTTTCCGTTTACTATGAATCAAATTCCTTTATTATTTTTTAATAATGTATATGATTAACCAAAATAAACATCGCCAACTTCAAATTGGCTTAGCTTCGCCCGAACAGATTCGTGCTTGGTCTGAAAGAATTTTACCTAATGGGGAAAGAGTCGGAGAGGTTACTAACCCTTATGCTTTTGATATTGAAACTAATAAACCAGAAAGAGATGGATTGTTCCGTGAAAGAATTTTTGGACCTAAAAAAACTGGAGTTTGTGCTTGTGGGAAGCCTAAAGTGATTGAGAATGAGGAAGGCTCACAATTTTGTAAACATTGTGGAGTTGAACTTGTAGATTCTCGAATTCGAAGATATCGAATGGGATACATTAAACTGGCATGCCCAGTGGTTCATATCTGGTATTTTAAACGACGTCCCAGTTATATCGCGAATCTATTAGATCTAACTCGTAAAGATTTAGAAGGCCTAGTATATTGCGATTCTTGTATTACTAGGGCTATAGCTAACAAACCAACTTTATTGCGAGTTGGAAGTGGTCCGTTCCAATATCAGGATCAATACTGGACTGATATGATTCATAAGTATATCACCTGGCGGGACCTTAGGAAATTTTTAGAGAGAGAAATAACCACTGGGGGAAATGCTATAAGAGAAAAACTAGCTGGTCTGGATCTGCAAATTATTCTAGATCGTTCATCTATGGAATGGGTTACATTGGACGCCATTTTGAAAACCCAAAATGTTTTTGACGGGTTTCCTGAAGACGGGGTTTCTGAAGACGGGTTTCCTGAAGACGGGGTTCCTGAAGAGGAGGAGAGCCTAGAATTACTTATAGAAAAAGAAATAGACGAAGAAATAGATGAAGAAATAGATGAAGAAATAGATGAAGAAATAGATGAAGAAATAGAAAGAGAATGGGAACAGTGGGAAAAGAAGAATCTTGAGCAGGAGGTTCCTGAAGAAGAGGAGAACCTAGAATTGCTTATAGAAAAAGAAATAGATGAAGAAATAGATGAAGAAATAGATGAAGAAATAGATGAAGAAATAGAAAGAGAATGGGAACAGTGGGAAAAGAAGAATCTTGAGCAGGAGGTTCCTGAAGAAGAGGAGAGCCTAGAATTGCTTATAGACAAAATAAGGGAAAAAGAGGGGACTGAAGAGAAAGATCTTTTTGAGGAAGATCTTCTTTATGAAGAAGAGGTCCCGGATTGGGAAGAGTATATGATTCGAAGAAGAAAGGATTTTTTGGTTAGACGCATGAAATTAACTAAACACTTTATTCAAACAAATATAAAACCAGAATGGATGGTTTTATGCCTATTACCAGTTCTTCCTCCCGAACCGAGGCCCATGTTTCAATTAGATGAGGGTGATATTATTACATCGGATATAAATGAGCTCTATCGAAAACTCATCCTTCGAAATCGTACTCTTACCAAATTCCTGGCAAAATTATTTACGCCACTGCCAGACTCTGTTAATGGCCAAAAAAGATTGATCCAAGAAGCTGTAGATGCACTTCTCGATAACGGCATCGGTGGACAACCAGTAACAGATAGACATGATAGGCCTTATAAATCGTTCTCAGATTTGATCCAAGGCAAGGAAGGGAGATTTCGTGAAAATTTACTTGGAAAACGAGTCGATTATTCAGGTCGTTCTGTGATTGTGGTAGGTCCTTTTCTCTCATTGTATCAATGTGGATTACCCCTCGAAATAGCAGTAGAACTTTTTCAAGCATTTTTAATTCGTAGTCTAATTGAACGACATATTGCTCCCAACCTAAGAGCTGCTAAAAGTCTGATTCGAGATAGGGCGCCCGTTATATGGAGCGTACTTAAAGAGGTTTTGCGAGGATATCCCCTATTGTTAAATCGAGCGCCTACCTTACACAGATTGGGAATACAAGCGTTTCAGCCTATTCTAATAGAAGGGCGTGCTATTCGTTTACATCCATTGGTTTGTGCAGGATTTAACGCGGACTTTGACGGGGATCAGATGGCTGTCCACGTACCTCTGTCTCTGGAAGCTCAAGCGGAAGCTCGTTTACTTATGTTTTCTCACATAAATCTCTTGTCTCCTGCTACTGGAGATTCTCTTTGTGTACCAACTCAAGATATGCTTCTCGGACTTTATAGATCTACCCTTGAAAATAATCAAGGCATTTATGAAAATAAATACCATCCATATAACTCAAAGAATAAGATCATTTCACCTTCGTTTTCCAGTTATGAGGATGCGCTCGGGGCTTATCAACATAAACGAATTGACTTAGATAGCCCTTTATGGCTCCGGTGGGGGAGGGCCCCAGATCTGGGGACAGGTATCCCTATTATTAACTCAGTCAACCGGGAAGCTCCTATCGAGGTTCAATATGAACCTTTGGGCACCTTCTACGAAATATATGAAGATTTTCAAATAAGAAAAGGTAGAGTGGGAGAAATTATTAATAGATACATTCGAACAACTGTTGGGCGCACTCGTTTGAATCGAGAAATAGAAGAAGCCATGAAAGGCTTGTGGGCTTATGTCAGCCGAGAAATGTCGTTATAAGTTATCAGAATATCATATTGTTAGTTTTATGATCCTTTCATTCATGCAAAGATAGAGATCGAGGAAGCCTTCCGTTCCGGCTTGAACCCATTGCTGAATCTTACTCCAAAAAAAATGGGAGGTTTTTTCTTATGACAACCCCTTTGTTCGAAGTGCCCTTTTATAATAAAGTGATGGATAAAACTGCCATGAAACAGCTTATTAGAAGATTCATAAATCATTTTGGAATGACATATACATCACATATATTGGACCAACTTAAGACTTTAGGTTTCCAACAAGCTACTGATGCAGCTATTTCACTAGGAATTGATGATCTTTTAACAGCACCATCGAAAGGATGGCTTGTCCAAGATGCAGAGCAACAGGATTTTGTTTCGGAAAAAGATCATTATTACGGAAATGTACATGCAGTGGAAAAACTACGTCAATTGATCGAGATATGGCATGCTACAAGTGAATATTTGAGACAAGAAATGAATCCAAATTTTAGGAGAACTGACCCTTTTAATCCTGTACATATGATGTCCTTCTCAGGATCCAGAGGAAGTACATCTCAGGTTCACCAATTAGTAGGTATGAGAGGATTAGTGTCAGATCCTCAAGGTAAAATAATTGATTTACCCATTCAAAGAAATTTTCGCGAAGGACTCTCTTTAACAGAATATATTATTTCCTGTTATGGCGCTCGTAAAGGAGTTGTGGATACTGCCGTGCGAACAGCAGATGCTGGATACCTGACGCGTAGACTTGTAGAAGTAGTTCAACACATCGTTGTACGCAGAGCGGATTGTGGCACTATCCAAGGTAGTTTTGTAAGTCTCAGTCGAGGTCGAGAAAGGATAAAAAATCAAATTGTTCTACAAACACAAACACTGATTGGCCGTGTGTTAGCAGACGATGTATATATGAATGGAAGATGCATTGCCACACGTAATCAGGGTATTGGGACTAGACTTGCCGACCAATTACGGAATCTCCAAGCACAACCAATATATATACGAACCCCTTTTACTTGTAAGGGTATATCCTGGATTTGCCAATTATGTTATGGTCGGAGTACCACTCACGATAACTTAATTGAATTAGGAGAAGCAGTTGGTATTATTGCGGGTCAATCAATTGGGGAACCAGGAACCCAACTAACACTAAGGACTTTTCATACCGGTGGGGTATTTACAGGTGATATTACGGAACAAGTACGAGCCCCTTTCAACGGAAAAATTCAATTTAATGAAAATTTTCTTTTTCCTACACGTACGCGTCATGGGCATCCTGCTTATATATGTTACAATAACTTTATCGTTACTCTTGTTGATGGTCACGATAAAGTACAAAAATTGACCATTCCATCACAAAGTTTGCTTTTGGTTCAAAATGATCAATATGTGGAATCGGAACAGGTTATTGCCGAGGTTCGTGCTAGAACCTCTCCTTTCAAAGAAAAAGTTCAGAAACATATATATTCTGACCTAAAGGGAGAAATGCATTGGAGTACCCATGTGTGTCATGCCCACAGAAATTATAGTAATGTTCATTTCATACTCAAGGCAACTCATTTCTGGGTATTATCAGGAGGTATGTATGGATCTGTTGTAGTACCTTTCTCATTTCATAAAGATCAAGATCAAGTGAATGTTCAACTTCTTTTTGACAAACATCAATCACTTCCAAATTGTTCGGTGGACCAAGTGATCCACAAATCAGTTGACTCAAACTGCTCCGAGGAAGAAAAAAAAGAACAAATCTTAAGTTATCCCCAAACAGATCGAATCATATCTCCTAAACATTGGGACTCTATCTATCCCAGCATTCTTTCTGAGAATTCTGGAGTGGCGGTGAAAAAGAAAACGACCAGAGTAAAACGAGAAAAGGAAACAAATCGATTCATCGTCCCGTTGCGGTGTGATAAAGAATGGGGAAAGCGAACAATCTCTTATCCTGATTTCATTCTTAGAATACCCAGAAAAGGCATTCTACAGAGAAATAAAATTTTTGCTGCATTGAATAACCCTCAATACAGAATTGACAGTTCAGAAGGTTCCAAATATGGGGTGACCCTCGGGGGTAATTCAATTGGGGAAAATTCCAATTCTTTTGGAAATAAAATAAACAGGGCTTATGCTTCTCTTATTTCAGTAAGAACAAATAAGAAGGTTATCAATATGCTTCGAATTAGCTTGAAGCAATACCCCCTTTTTGATAGGGCAGAAAGATACAATACAACAAGTTCCGATGTTATGTTTCATAACAGCTTAGATCACACTAATTCTTTTTGTTCTGATAATAAAAGTAAATTACTGAATAAAAATCGAGGCACTATTCACTCATTACCCAATCAGAAGAAAAAGGAGAAATCCTTTATGGTTTTGTCGCCGTCTGACTATTTACAAATCGTTCTATTCAAGGAAAAAAAATGTTCCAGTACGGTAAACAAATCAATTCGAGAGGATCCGATTATACAAATCATTGAATCATTGGGTCTCTTGGGTCATTTACATATTATTGCTAACCGTTTTTCATACTCCCATTTCATAACTTATAATAAAGTTTTGCTAAAGAAACATTCAATCTCTGAGAACTACTCGAAAACTTTCGTACCTAAATGCTATTTTATGGATGAAAATACGGGAATTTCTAAATTCGATCCATGCAGGAACATCATTTCCGATTTCTTTAATTCTGATTGGTGCTCCCCCTTATCCAATTCTCCCGAAGAAACATTTCCAGTAGTTAGCCTTGGACAATTGATTTGTGAAAGTGAATATATATCCGAAAATGAACCATTTACCAAATCTGGTCAAATTATAGCCATTCATGAGGAATCTTTAGTAATAAGATTGGCTAAACCCTATTTGGGTACTGGAGGAGCAACTGTTCATAGTCATTATGGGGAAATTATTTACGAAGGGGATACATTGATCACTTTGTTATATGAAAGATTAACAACCGATGATATAATTCAAGGTCTTCCTAAAATTGAACAATTGTCAGAAGCCCGTTCGACTAATTCAATATCCAAAAATAAAAAAAAAAATGTTCAAAATTGGAACAGAGACATGCCAAAAATCCTTGGAAGACTTTGGGGGTCATTCATCAGTGCTAGGATAACTATGGAGCAAACTCAGATTCAGTTAGTCAATCAGATTCAAAGGGTTTACCGATCCCAAGGAGTACAAATTTCTGATAAGCATATAGAGATTATTGTACGCCAAATGACATCAAAAGTTTTAATTGATGAAAATTCGGAAAATCAAAATTTTGAATATGTAATGGGTAATATTTTTTTACCCGGGGAACTCATTGGATTATCACGAGCACAACGAATGAATCGTGCCCTAGAGGAGGCAATAAACTATCGAATCATGTTATTGGGAATAACAAAGGCATCTTTGAATACTCAAAGTTTTCTATCAGAAGCAAGTTTTCAGGAAACTGCTCGGGTCTTAGCTAAAGCTGCTCTTCAAGGTCGTATTGATTGGGTGAAAGGCTTGAAGGAAAATGTTATTCTCGGGGGGGTGATACCTGTGGGTACTGGATTCAACCCTTTAAGGAGGAGACAGATCAAAATTGATCCGAGAACGGGAAATCGCAAGTTATTTAGCAACAAAGTGAAAGATATTTTATCTCATCATAAAAAAATATCTGCTTTTCCCATTGAGAACATGCACTATTATCACGAAACAATGGAGACAACTATTAAACAAAAAAAGTAGTTTTTATAAATGGATGAATTTATTGTTAGATCTATCCTATAATAAGGATATCGAATAAAATAGATCGCTCGTACTACGTATGATATGGGCACGCAATCTTTGAGATGTAATTGATTCCGTTGGAATTAATAGTTAGATATTCCAGTTCATGGTATTTCGTTATTTCGAAAAATGGAAATCAAGAAGAGAAAAGGGAATGATGAAACATTCTTGGAACATAAAATTGGGAAGGATGATGAAAGCAGGAGTTCATCTCGGTCATAAAACTAGAAAATGGAATCCTAAAATGGCACCTTACATTTTTACAGAGCGCAGAAAGCTTCATATTATAAATCTGACTCAAACTGCTCGTTTTTTATCAGAAGCCTGTGATTTGGTGTTTGATGCAGCAGGTAAAGGAAAACAATTTCTGCTAGTTGGTACAAAAAATCCAGCAGCTGCTGCTACTAAATCAGCCGCTTTAAGAGCTCGCTGTCATTATGTTAACCAAAAATGGCTCGGTGGTATGTTAACTAATTGGTCCACTACAAAAATGAAACTTCGAAGGTTGAAATATTTGAAGAAAAAGCAAAATACAGGGGGATTCCGTCGATTTACGAAGAAAGAAGCAGCAAGGCTCAAGAGACAATTGGACCAATTGCAGAAATATTTAGGCGGGCTTAGATACATGACAAGGTTGCCCGATATTGTCATAATTGTTGATCAGAAAAAGCAATACAAAGCTATCAAGGAATGTAGAACTTTGGGTATTCCAACAATTTGCTTAGTGGATACAGATTGTGATCCAGATGTTGTGGATATTCCAATTCCAGCCAATGATGATTCTATAACTTCAATTCGATTGATCCTCAGAGAATTAACTTCAGCAATTTGTGAAGGTAGGTTACTATAACTATGTGAAAGGGAAAAAGGAAACAGAAAAACGGGAGGCCTAGATCTGAGTTGTCTACTCTTCCAAGATATTGTAAGATTAAATTGATTGGGTGGACCACTATTTTAAAATTGAAGAGAATAGATTAAAATAACCATAAATATTTTTCTTGCAATCAAGAAATCTTCTTGAGTAAATAACCATTCCATTATACAATTTTGTGGCCAAAATCTCTGATTAGGGTTAAATAATGAAGGAATCGGTCATTCCACCAAAAGAAATTATTTTTGATTGAAGTTTCTTTTTGTTTCGCAAAGGGTTATATGTATATTACACAATCTTCTACTATTAGCACATTGAATAATATCTCCCGCATATCCAGCGTGGAGGTAGGCCAACATTTATATTGGCAAATAGGCAGTTTTCAAGTTCATGCGCAGGTACTTATTACCTCCTGGGTTGTCATTGCTGTCCTATTGGGTTCAGCTACCATAGCCGTTAGAGATCTACAAACCATTCCGACCGGTGGTCAGAATTTTGTTGAATATGTTCTCGAATTTATTAGAGACTTGACTAAAACTCAGATTGGCGAAGAAGAATATGGTTCTTGGGTTCCTTTTATAGGAACTATGTTCTTATTTATCTTTGTTTCTAACTGGTCAGGCGCTCTTCTCCCTTGGGGAATAATCAAATTACCTCATGGAGAGTTAGCCGCGCCTACAAATGATATTAATACTACAGTTGCTTTAGCTTTACTCACATCAATAGCATATTTTTATGCAGGTCTTACAAAGAAGGGTTTAGGGTATTTTGGTAGATATATTCAACCGACTCCAATACTTTTACCAATTAATATATTAGAGGATTTTACAAAACCTTTATCACTTAGTTTTCGACTTTTTGGGAATATATTAGCTGACGAATTGGTAGTTGCCGTTCCTGTTTCTCTGGTACCTTTAGTAGTTCCTATACCTGTAATGTTATTAGGTATATTTACAAGCGGTATTCAAGCTCTGATCTTTGCAACTTTAGCCGCAGCTTATATAGGAGAATCCATGGAGGGTCATCATTAATCAATTGATTGCACATAATCTTTTTTAAGTATTGTTCAAATTCGTAAATAATTTGATATGTATGGCACAAAAGGGATGTTCTTTCCGTTTAGATTATACCTGTACGAAATCAAGGATTCAATAATTCATCTAGTAATCTATTACTAGGATTATTTAGGATGAGCAAACTACTCATTCCGTCAATAAAATTACTAGATAGAATAGATTAGATTTATCTATTTGTATATTTATATCTCTCTATTCAACCAGAAAGGAACAGGTTCCCTAAGGGGAGGTGGTTGAGTCAAATATGTACCCGGGTGTAGAACAATGAATTTGTTCTAAATTTAGAATGTATTTCATGTGCATAGTTTGCGTTATGTAATATATGTATATGCATATATGACCCAAATATATTAATATATTAACTTATATAATACCTAGAAAAAAAAATGGGGTATTATGGTGATCCCCCATGTCTTAAATGAATCAAAATCTGCGTATATTCTTTAGATATTGCAAAGGAAAAGTATCTCTATAACAGTAGCGAGTTACCTTATTTGGTAATATTATCACCTCCAATATCATAATAAGATCTCGTTGGGTTTTAGTTGTTCAAAAAACAAAAAAAAAGGGTTCACTAATCGAATCATTGGTGAACAATCAAATCAATAGAAAAAATTGTTGTATTATCAAACATTTATCAACCTTAGTAAGAGGAGATTACCATGAATCCCTTGATTTCTGCTGCTTCCGTTATTGCTGCCGGATTATCCGTGGGCCTCGCTTCTATTGGACCTGGTATTGGCCAAGGCACTGCTGCGGGTCAAGCTGTTGAAGGTATTGCGAGACAACCAGAAGCAGAGGGTAAGATACGAGGTACGTTACTGCTAAGTTTAGCTTTTATGGAAGCTTTAACTATTTATGGGCTAGTTGTAGCTCTAGCACTTTTATTTGCAAATCCCTTTGTTTGATCTCAAAAACAGAGATTCGTACCCCTCATGATGATTAGTACCTTACTCTAATCATTTCCTTGTTCAGCCAATAGGGGGGACTGATCCAAATGATCAGCAAATGATGGGCTCTTTTGGTATACTTCACTTTTCCGATCAGAAAGACTCGTTACACTTAAACGACCGAATGTGCCAAAAAAGTTTTTTGTTTTAAAAAGCATCCTTACTTATAGACACGGACCCCCAGTCTGACTAAAGAATCAAAATCTATTTTTCTGGAACTCAAAAAATATGGTCAAGTCAGAGAAAAAACTTTGTTTGTAAAACTTCAATATCCTTATCTATGAGGGGAGAGCGTATGAAAAATGTAACTTATTCTTTGATTTCCCTGGTTTATTGGCCCTCCGCTGGGGGTTTAGAGTTAAATACCAATATTTTAGAAACAAATATAATAAATCTAAGCGTGGTGCTTGGTGTACTGATCTATTTTGGAAAGGGAGTGTGTGCGAGTTGTATATATTGAATAATATGGCTGGATCCAACCAGCTGCACTTTTCTATCTAAAAAGTGCATGATCTAAACGAATTACTTCTAACGGGAAATGAGTATGGAAGAACTATAGCATTTCGTGATTGATTGGGATATCACCTGTTGTATCAACCAATAAGAGGATACCATTAGAATGGTTAAAGCTGAATTGCTTGAAGTCCAAGCACAATTGGGTACTCTTTCCGCCGCTATGCCAGTATTAGATGGGTCCAAGGGCATAGTTGGAGATTGATCCGATATATAACATTCATATCACTGGAATGAATTGATCTATGGACTGAAAAAAATCCTAATCTCCCATCCAATTTTTTTGGTTTAAATGCTGACCCGACGACCTACACAGAAGCTAAATTATTCAAGAAAGAGTAAAGAGTAAACACGAATGGAAATAAAAAAGGGGAAAGAGGAAAAGGTAACGCAAAGAAGGAACACACACAAGAACAACTTTGTCGATAATCAAAAATCCCTTTTGGCGAAAGAGCCCTTCGGAGATTTCGGTCTTTGATAGATTGATCCTATTTTTACGTAATATGAAGAGAAAGGGCAGGCTTGGTGAAAAAAGGGATTTATACGTGCTCCCATAAAAAACCTGAGCAGGAAAGCCGAATGAATTGAAAGGTTCGTGTTCGGTTTGGGAAGAGATTAGAAAATGGTTCAATTTTTGAATTGATAATCTACTTTCATTAAGTAATATATTAGATAATCGTAAAGATATAATATTGACTACTATTCGGAATTCAGAAGAACTATGTGAATCAGCTACCAATCAGCTCGAACAAGCTCGGGTTCGTTTACGGGAAGTAGAGAAGAGAGCGGGGGAAATCCGGATAAACGGATACTCCCAAATAAAACGGGAAAAAGAGGACTTCATCAATGCTACTTCTACGAATTTGGAACAATTAGAGGATTCCAAGAATGAGACCATTCGCTTGGAACAACAAAGAGTAATTGAACAAGTCCAACAGCAAGTTTCTCGCCAAGCTGTCCAAAGAGCTCTGCGAACTTTGAATAGTCGTTTGAATAACGAGTTACATTTACGTACGATCGATCATCATATCGGCCTCCTTAGAGCGATGAAAAACATAACAGGTGAGCTTATATAATATATATATGCTCATTAATAGAAAGATAAGCTTATATATATAAGCTTTATATTATATATATGCGTATAGGTCTTATTTTTAAAAAGAGAATGAACTAGTCTTAATTTAATGGTAACTATTCGCCCCGATGAAATTAGTAATATGATACGGAAACAAATCGAGCAATATAATAACGAAGTCAAAGTCGTTAATATTGGCACTGTACTTCAAGTAGGAGATGGCATTGCTCGTATTCATGGTCTTGATAAAATAATGGCGGGGGAATTAGTCGAATTTGTAGATGGTACAGTAGGGATTGCTCTAAATCTAGAATCAAATAATGTTGGAGCTGTATTAATGGGTGATGGCTTGATGATACAGGAAGGCAGTTCCGTGAAAGCAACAGGAAAAATTGCTCAGATACCAGTAAGTGAAGCTTATTTGGGTCGTGTTGTAAATGCGCTAGCCCAACCTATTGACGGTAAGGATAAAATTTCATCTTCCGAATTTCGATTGATCGAATCTCCCGCTCCAGGTATTATTTCGAGACGTTCTGTATATGAACCTCTTCAAACGGGGCTTATTGCTATTGATTCCATGATCCCTATAGGACGCGGTCAACGAGAATTAATTATTGGAGACAGGCAGACCGGCAAAACAGCAGTAGCTACAGATACGATTATCAATCAAAAGGGTCAAAATGTCATATGTGTTTATGTAGCTATTGGTCAAAAAGCTTCTTCCGTGGCTCAGGTAGTTAATACTTTCCGAGAATGTGGCGCAATGGAATATACAATTGTGGTAGCGGAAACTGCGGATTCTCCCGCTACGTTACAATATCTTGCTCCTTACACAGGAGCAGCTTTAGCCGAATACTTCATGTATAAAGAACAACATACATCAATAATTTATGATGATCTCTCCAAACAAGCACAAGCTTATCGACAAATGTCTCTTTTATTAAGAAGACCACCCGGCCGGGAAGCTTATCCGGGAGATGTTTTTTACTTGCATTCCCGTCTCTTGGAAAGGGCAGCTAAATTAAATTCTCAGTTAGGTGGGGGTAGTTTAACCGCTCTACCAATAGTAGAGACTCAAGCTGGAGATGTTTCAGCATACATTCCCACTAATGTAATTTCCATTACTGATGGACAAATCTTCTTATCGGCTGATCTATTCAATGCAGGAATAAAACCTGCTATTAATGTAGGCATTTCCGTATCCAGAGTAGGATCTGCGGCTCAAAGGAAAGCAATGAAAAAAGTAGCTGGAAAATTGAAATTGGAGTTAGCCCAACTTGCAGAATTAGAAGCCTTTGCACAATTTGCTTCTGATCTTGATAAAGCTACTCAAGATCAATTGGCAAGAGGCCAACGCTTACGCGAGTTGCTCAAACAATCTCAATCAGATCCTTTGACAGTGGAAGAACAAATAGCTATGATTTATACTGGAACAAATGGATATTTGGATGTATTAGAGATAACACAAGTTAGAAACTTTATTGGCGAGTTACGCAGCTATTTATTAAAATATAAACCCCAATTTGGGGAAATTATACGTTCTACTGGAACATTCACGGAACAAGCAGAAGCTCTTTTGAAAGAAGGTATTCAGGAAAATACCGAACTGTTTCTACTTCGAGAACAAAAAAAATGAATATTTCCCGATTGGATCAATTGTTTAAAACGGGAGGTTGAGTTTAAACCTCATTGAGCGCAAAAGATTTTTTAACAATTGCAATTGATACAAGAGTATTACGTCCAATAGGATTCGAACCTATACCTAAGGTTTAGAAGACCTCTGTCCTATCCATTAGACGATGGACGCTCTTTCTTTTCTCCACTATTCCCTGGGATTTTCGGGGACAACTCATCCTTTTATCTATCCAGGATGAGTTTTGGCGAAGAAAGAATAGAAGAAAAGTTCTATGGAAATCAAGATATTCCCATGAAATCTTGATTTCATGTAAGCAATATGAGCGGGTAGCGGGAATCGAACCCGCATCGTTAGCTTGGAAGGCTAGGGGTTATAGTCGGCGTAGATTAACGCCTCTAATCCAGAACCGAACATAAAAATTTCATTTCATTCGGCTCCTCCATGGGAGAGAGATATAAAGGGGTGTGAAGAAGGAGGAAGGGTATTCAAGCCTTCTCTCCTCTTTTTTACCCTCTCTTTTTCCTCATTGATTTTCATTATCAATTCAATTTGGGTCCCATAACATCTATGTTAGTTTGTTTTGTTTTTTATCTCCTTTTTCCTGCCCGTTAAGGGCATATTAAATAATGCCTACTCACTTTATAGATGATCCTTTTAGAAAGATCAAATGAAAAAATTTTATTAATCTCCATAGTTGAATAATTAATCTTTCTAGTTACTTCGTTCCCTATTTCTATAGACTCCGATCCTACAGGAAAGACAAATTCCACCGAGCTCGAACGAAATGCCAGTGACCCAAGTAAACCAAAGTCACCGTTCTCTAGCTATTCGACTCCAACTTTTCTTTTTACAGAAGTTGAAGATTTAGTTACGATGAAAATAAAAAAAAAAAATAAGAATAACTTCTTGTTATCCATGGATCTTTGATTGATATTTAATGGTTGGAAATATTAATCTAACCTTGAGAACATTCTGTTTCGCCATCTCGATGGAATTGAATGATGTGTTTCATTTTCTCATTCCAGATCGAAAATTACGAGAATTTATACAACTCCTTAAACCATGGTATTCATAGGAGAGGTTATGAACCTATATAGAAATATAGTTTCTATCATAGCATGAGTGCATGAAAGAAAGTTTACCTATGCAAATTCCTGACGGAACGAATCACACTTTTACCACTAAACTATACCCGCTTTTTTTTGCGTTGCCAAACTAAAGCGTAAATAGGTATACTATTTACCGAAGTAGGGGATGCTCTTATCCACAAGATCCTATTCTTGTGGATTATCCTTTTTTGTTTCGTGAATACCAAACAAATTGATTATATATCAATATAACCAATTTGTCAAGAATTGTTTTGACAACATTTTTGATTTCTGTTGAGTTCCTCAATAGCTCAGTGGTAGAGCAGTCGGCTGTTAACCGATTAGTCGTAGGTTCAAATCCTACTTGGGGAGATGATTTTTGTTCAAGCACTCGCTTGGAACATTTGGTTACTTCAAATGCCTTTTTTTCCTTTAAAAAACATTTTTTTTTATTGATGCAAAATCGCCAAAAACCAAGAAGGAGAGACATGTCCAATAGTCTGGACATAGTATAGTAGTGCGGAAAACAAGGAGAGAACAGTCTGTAATTCATAAAACAGGGAGAGAACAGTCCGAAGTATATAAAAGTTTGGATGACACTACAAAAGCTCAATTAGTTGGGTTAATTAGTTCGACTCATTCTGAGTCGAGCTAATTATTCCTTGTAATTACTTGATGGATTTCTGCAAAGGGAAGATTAGTTGCTTTTCATTTTTCAAACAATTAAAAAATTCCAGGTAGACCTATGTACTAGCATTATTGAAAATACGCGATCAATAATTTT